TTCATTTTTTATAAAGAAAGAGCATCCATAGCTGAACGGTTAAAGCACCCAACTCATAATTGGCGAATTCGCAGGTTCAACTCCTGTTGGATGCATCAATAAAATTAAAATTATTAGAAATATATACACAAAATAAAAAAATTTGTATTTGAAAAAACTTAATAAATGATTCATATTAGTAGTAATATAATAAGCCTAATAAATAAAAAAAGTCTATATAATACAAATTTTTTTTGTTACAATTAGTTGGATCTTACGAAAAAAAAAGAAATAAATTAAATAGAAACTCTAGTAGAAAAATATTTAAAAGTATTTTTGGATAAAAAAGGAGCAAAAAATAATTATGGATGAGATAAAATACCCAGTACTTACAGAAAAAACAATTCGTTTATTAGAAAAAAATCAATATACTTTTGATGTTAATCAAAAATCTACTAAAACACAAATAAAAAAATGGATTGAAAGTTTTTTTAATGTGAAAGTAAAAGCAATGAATAGTCATATACCTCCAGAAAAAAAAAAAAGAATAGGTCCAATTATAGGACATTCAGTACGCTATAAACGAATGATTATTACACTTCAATCTGGTTATTCTATTCCACTATTTTCAAACAAATAAAATTTTTTAATTCTTATCTACCTTATTTATGAGTATACGTTTATACAAAGCCTACACTCCAGGCACACGAAATCGTTCTGTATTAGGTTTTGAGGAAATAGTTGAATCTCATCCTCAAAAAAAACTAACTTTTCGACAACATAATAAACAAGGGCGTAATAATCAGGGAATTATTACTAGTCGATACAGAGGAGGAGGTCACAAACGTTTATATCGTCAAATTGATTTTCGACGAAACAAAAAAGATATTTCAGGAAAAATTATAACCATCGAATATGATCCTAATCGTACTGCAAATATATGTCTTGTACATTATGAAGATGGAGAAAAAAAATATATTTTACATCCTCGCGGAATAAAAATTGGGGATACAATTGTCTCTAGTAATGAAGCTCCTATTTTAATAGGAAATGCCTTACCTTTGAGTGCGGTTTGAATTATTTATTTACGTAATTGGGAAAAACCAAGTAGATTTGCAGTAAAATCTATAAATCGATCACTAATTGAGTAATAAGAAACAAAATTATTACAATGAACCTTAAAAGGAAACTAAAAGGGAACAATAGCTTGTGATATAGTTTTTTACTATAATATTAAAATATTATAATAAAAAATTTAAAGATATTATAATATGGAGAAATTTTCATTTTTAACTTAAGCATATAAAATATTGGCAATACTTATTTTTTTAATTCTTATTTCATAAATAAAAATGAGTTAATCATATTCAAATTGATGGTCAGAGGCAATTTGAAACTGCAAAATGATTTTTATTAACAAAAAATAAGCCTCCTAAGTTATTATTAAACAAAAAATGTTAACGTAAATTTATAAAGTCATTCATTCTAACGTTATACAAAAAAAGTACGTTAGATGAGGAAAAAACTGGGATGTGGCTAAAAATAATAATAATAAAAATAATTATAATCAAAATAATTATCAGTTAAATTATATAACGGAATATACATCTAGAAAGCTGTATGCCTTGAGAAAGGCTTGTACAGTTTGGGAAGAGACTTTTTTTCGTTTATGAAACAGAATGAGAGTCTACTTCAACCAATATGCCTTTAGGCACTGCTATACATAATATAGAAATCACACCTGGTAAAGGTGGACAATTAGTAAGAACTGCTGGAGCTGTAGCTAAACTTATCGCAAAAGAAGGTAAATTAGCTACTTTACGATTACCTTCTGGCGAAGTTCGTTTAGTGTCTCAAAATTCGTTAGCTACAGTTGGACAAATTGGAAATGCTGATGCTAACAATAAAAGTATGGGTAAGGCCGGATCAAAACGATGGTTGGGAAAACGTCCCCGAGTAAGAGGGGTTGTTATGAATCCTATAGATCATCCGCATGGAGGTGGTGAAGGCCGAGCTCCTATTGGAAGAAAAAAACCATTAACTCCATGGGGTCGTACTGCACTTGGAGAAAGAACTCGAAAAATTAAAAAGTATAGTGATCCTTTAATTTTACGTCGTCGTAAAAATGGATAATTAAATTTAAATGAAACTTAAAAAAATATACATAAAAACAGAAGGTAGTTGGCAATGACACGTTCACTAAAAAAAGGCCCTTTTGTAGCTGATCATTCACTAAAAAAAATTGAAAATCTTAATTTAAAAAAGGAAAGAAAAATTGTAGTTACTTGGTCTCGCGCATCTACTATTGTACCCACAATGATTGGACATACTATTGCTGTTCATAATGGACAAGAACATTTACCTATTTATATAACAGATCGTATGATAGGTCATAAATTGGGAGAATTTGCACCTACACGAAATTTTCGAGGACATGCAAAAAGTGATAAAAAATCTCGTCGTTAATTAGGAGGTAAAGTTCGATGAAATATGACAAATCAAATTTAGAAGCCCGAGCTTTAGCCAAACATATACGTATGTCTCCCCATAAAGCCCGACGAGTGGTTAATCAAATTCGGGGTCGTTCATATGAACAAGCACTTATGATATTAGAATTTATGCCTTATCGAGCATGTTACCCTATATTACAACTAATTTCTTCGGCAGCAGCAAATGCAAACAATAATTTAAATATTAGCAAAGCTAATTTAATTATAAGTGAAGCAAAGGTAGACGAAGGTGCTGTTTTAAAAAGGTTTCAACCAAGGGCTCAAGGACGAGGATATCCTATACATAAACCTACGTGTCATATAACTATTATCGTAAAAACTAAAAATCAATAAAAAAAATTATGCTAATATCATTTAGAAAGGAAAAGAAGCATGGGACAAAAAATTAACCCACTTGGTTTTCGACTTGGTGTGACTCAAAACCATCATTCTTATTGGTTTGCACAGCCAAAAAATTATTCTAAACTTCTCCAAGAAGATCAGAAAATGCGTTATTGTATTGAAAATTATGTATATAAAAATATAAGAAATTCTTCAAATTATGGAGGAATTGCTCGTATTGAGATAAAAAGAAAAACGGATTTGATTCAAGTTGAAATATATACAGGATTTCCTGCATTATTGGTAGAAAACCGTGGTCGTGGTATTGAACAATTAAAAATAGATGTGCAAAATATTTTGACTCCTGGAGATCGGAAACTTCGTATGACTTTAACAGAAGTAACAAAGCCATATGGAGAACCTAATATTCTTGCAGAATATATTGCTTTACAGTTAGAAAGTCGAGTTGCATTTAGAAGAACTATGAAAAAAGCTATTGAATTAGCAAAAAAAACAAATATAAAAGGTATTAAAATACAAATTGCCGGACGTCTTAATGGAGCTGAAATTGCTCGTGTAGAATGGGCCAGAGAAGGTAGAGTTCCTTTACAAACTCTTCGAGCTAAAATTGATTATTGTTATTATCCAGCTCAAACGATTTATGGAGTATTAGGAATAAAAATTTGGATATTCCAAGATGAAAAATAATTTGTTTTAATTTTTTATATCTTAATATTAAAATTATTCTTGTTTTTATTATTTTAAAAATTTATTTATAATTTTATTAACATTTCAAAAAAGTTGTTATGCTTAGTGTGTGACTCGTTAAAATCGATGTTTTTTGAATCAATATAAGAAAGAAAAAACTCGATATATTCCAATGTAAACTGGAAATTAATTCTTTGCTTTCTATTGAAATAACTCAATAAATGAATTATTAAACAATAAAAATATTCATTTAAAACCTTTTTTCATAAAAAAATATTTATGAAGCAAAAAGCATTTTATAATAAAAAAAAAACTTAATAACATATTATTATTAAATTCGTATGGTTAAAATTGGCTTGAAAAAAACAGTGTAATAAAACATAAAAAATTTTAATTTTAATAGGAGTTAATTTAATAAAAAAGTTTTACATCAAAAAAGACTAGTGAATTTGATGATATAAAATAGAAAACTTCACTGTAAAAAAAAAACCTAAACGCCTATTTGAGAGTAATGAAAACGACGTGATCTATAATTAATTACTAAATACATTTGATTATTAGATAGGATGGCGAAAGAAACCAAATTTGAAAAAATTACAAAAAAATATAACTAATTATTTTTAAATAAAACTAAATAAGTTAATATTCGCCCATGAAACTTTACTATAAAATATTATCAATATTTTTTAGATTATTATTATTCTTATTATTACAATAATTATTTTTATTTTTTTTACTAACTCAATAAACCTTTTTTTACTAACTAAAGAAATTAGAAAAATAGAAAAAATTTAAATTTATAATAATATTGTTCATGAGAAGCCGGATGAAAGAAAACCTTCATGTCCGGTTTTGAAATAGAGACAAAAAAATCGACTATAACCCTAAAAGAACAAAATTTCGTAAACAACATAGAGGACGAATGAAAGGAATATCTACTCGAGGTAATTCTATCTGTTTCGGTAAATTCGCCCTTCAAGCACTTGAACCAGCTTGGATTACATCTAGACAAATAGAAGCAGGACGACGAGCAATTACTCGTTATGCACGTCGTGGTGGAAAATTATGGATACGTATATTTCCAGATAAACCTATTACTATGCGACCTGCGGAAACACGTATGGGTTCAGGAAAAGGATCACCAGAATATTGGGTATCTGTTGTTAAGCCGGGTAAAATACTGTATGAAATAAGTGGAATACCAGAAACTATTGCTAGAGCGGCTATGAGAATCGCGGCATACAAAATGCCTATACGTACTCGATTTATTACTGCTACGATCGTACAAAAAATAAATAAAGAAAATTAAATAGAACCATTTATAACAGTAAATTGAAAAAAACAATAATTATATAAATAAGGAAAATTAGTAATATTTTATTTCTTAATTCTTTCCCCCCCCTTAAAATTTAAAATCTTTCACCTTTTTTGGGGGGTTAAAAAAAAATGATTCAACCTCAAACTTATTTGAATGTAGCCGACAACAGTGGAGCACGAAAATCAATGTGTATACAAATTTTAGGTGCAAGTAATCGTAAATATGCACATATTGGTGATATAATTATTGCCGTGGTTAAAGAGGCAGTACCAAATATGCCATTAAAAAAATCAGAAATAGTTCGAGCAGTAGTTGTACGAACTTGTAAGGAACTTAAACGCAAAAACGGAACTATTATACAATTTGATGATAATGCTGCCGTTGTTATTAATCAAGAAGGAAACCCTAAAGGAACACGTGTTTTTGGCCCTGTCGCACGAGAATCAAGAGAATCTAATTTTACTAAAATAGTATCACTAGCTCCTGAAGTATTATAAATACAAATTAGAAATTTTTATATTTTTTTTTTCTTATTAATCAAAATTAATAAAATTTTAAATATATCTATTTGTACATTAACTCTTAAATAAAAAAAATCTTTAATATTATTATTCTTCCAAAGAAAATATTATTTTTTTATTCCACAATTATTTTGAAATACATATATTTATATATTTGATATTTAATTTTTTAATTATTTTCATTTTAAACTATTTTCATTTTAAAATTAGCAAAAAAATTTCTAAAAAACTAAAATTATTTTTTTGTCTTAGAAGCCTTTTTAAATTTATTAAAAAGCTTATTTATATTAATAGTAAAAAGGAGTTTTCATGAGTAACGATACTATTGCTAATATGATTACATATATAAGAAACGCAAACTTGGAAAAAACAAAAACAGTTCAAGTACCAGCCACTAATATTACTCGGAATATTGGAAGAATTTTATTAAAAGAGGGTTTTATAGAAAATTTTAGAGAACATCAAGAAAATAAAAATTGTTTTTTAGTTTTTACTTTGAGATACCAGGGAAGAAAAAAAAAACCTTATATAACAACTTTACGACGCATTAGCAAACCAGGTTTAAGAATGTATTCTAATCATAAAGAAATTCCAAAAGTTTTAGGTGGAATGGGAATTGTTATTCCTTCAACGTCTCAAGGAATTATGACAGATCGAGAAGCAAGAGAAAAAAAAATTGGAGGAGAAATTTTATGTTATGTATGGTAATTTATTTACATTTTATTTAAATCTTTCGGATAGGAAAATCTTTGTAAATAAAAAAAGCTAGCTAGTACTATATTTCTTAATGTTAGTTAAATTAAAAAAGGAGATTTTCCCTTTAATGAAGAAACAAAATTTGATTGATATGGAAGGTATAGTAACAGAATCACTTCCTAATGCAATGTTTCGAGTTTGTTTAGACAATGGATGTGAAGTTTCAACTCATATTTCGGGAAAAATAAGACGAAATTATATAAGAATATTACCAGGAGATCGAGTTAAAGTAGAATTAAGTCCTTATGATTTAACTAAAGGACGCATAACTTATCGCCTTCGTGCCAAATCGCCAAATAGTTAAATTACTTGTTGAAATCGAAACTATAGCTAATTAAAAAAACTTAATATAAATTTTTTTTATATTATAAATTACATAAAAATAAGGAATATAAAAATGAAAGTTCGTGCTTCTGTTAGAAAAATTTGTGATAATTGTCGATTGATTCGTAGACGAAAACGAATTATGGTAGTTTGTTCTAATCCAAAGCATAAACAAAGACAAGGATAACCTTTTTATTAACTAAGCTTTTAATAAAAATTATAAAAAATAGATTTAAATGTTTTTTATATATAACTGTATTTAAAAGCAAATATATATACAAATTAAAATACAATAAATTTTTGAAATAAATAAACAATCATAATTATGCCAAAATTAGTAAAAAAAATTAGTTTACGTAAAGGTAAACGTAGAATACCTAAAGGAGTTATTCATATTCAAGCAAGTTTTAACAATACAATTGTTACTGTAACCGATATACGCGGACAAGCTGTTTCTTGGTCCTCTGCGGGTGCTTGTGGCTTCAAAGGTACAAAAAAAAGTACACCTTTTGCGGCTCAAACTGCCGCAGAAAATGCTATTCGCGTTTTGATTGATCAAGGTATGAAACAAGCAGAAGTTATGATTAGTGGTCCTGGTCCAGGACGAGATACAGCTTTACGAGCTATCCGTAGAAGTGGAATTATTTTGAATTTCGTTCGTGATGTAACTCCTATGCCACATAATGGATGTAGACCTCCAAAAAAACGACGTGTATAAAATAAAAATATATTGTAATAAAATTTTGATATGACTTGAAATCAGTAAAAAAGAAAAAAAATTTCTGTTAAATTAAACTAAATAATAAGCTTTTTTTTCTTTAAAATCTCCTTTTAACTTTATTATATAAATTTTAAATAAATTTCACTTTTTAGTAATTAATTAAGATTTAGAGAGAAGTTACTTTAAAGTAACTTCTCTCTAAATCTTAATTAATTACTAAAATTTTAGTAATTAATTAAGATTTAGAGAGAAGTTACTTTAAAGTAACTTCTCTCTAAATCTTAATTAATTACTAAAAAGTGAATAAAATAATCTAATATTTTAAAAAAGACCTAAAGTTAGTGATTTATCAATAGGTAAAGCTGCTCCAATACCTAACCAAAGAGATACTGCAGTACCAATTAAAAAAACTGTTGTTGCTACTGGACGACGAAAAGGATTTTGAAATTTATTTACATTTTCTAAAAAAGGTACTGTTAATAATCCTGCAGGTACTGCAGCCATTAAAAGAACACCTAATAATTTATTTGGAACTGTACGAAGTATTTGAAAAACAGGGAAAAAATACCATTCAGGTAATATTTCCAAAGGAGTTGCAAAAGGATTTGCTGGTTCACCTATCATAGAAGGTTCTGGAACAGCTAAACCTACACTGCATGCAATAGTACCTAAAATAACTACTGGAAAAATATACAAAAGATCATTAGGCCAAGCAGGTTCTCCGTAATAATTATGTCCCATACCTTTAGCTAACTTAGCACGTAATATAGGATCACTTAAATCGGGTTTTTTTGTTACTAGGATAGGTTATTCGTAAAATAATATTCCCCCTAAAGAATTGGACATGAATTTTTTATTCATCCAACTCAAACTATTTTTATCTAAATTAAAAAAATTATTTAATTAGTTATTTAGTATATACAAATAAAATAAGTTAAATAATTTTATTTCGTTAAAAAAAATTCAAAATCCAAGTACACTTCTATTTTTAATAATAACGAATATTATTATATGATTTTTGGATTGTCTTATTTTTCATAAGTTTTCTTTTTTAATAATTTCAAAATGATGTACTTACTTAAAATTAACTTGTTAATATATTAACTTTTTTTTTCATTAGACCTTTTTTTTACTTCCATGACTCTTTTTTTATTAAAAAAACCCAAAAGAAATGAATGTAGTTTTTTTATCATATAATCCTAATAAATATACATAAATGTAATAGATATATTTATTTGTCTTTATTAAATTTTACGAAGCCTTTTTCAATTGACTAGATCATAGAAAAAATTTTATTTAGAAAAATTCTTTTTTTTACCCAAGTTTTTTTATTTTTTTTTTTTATAATTTGGGATAACAACACATTTTATTTTTATAATCAATGTGGCAGATTAAAAAAATCTACAAAGTTTAATAATTAATTCAAGTCACACACTCCCATAATTAAATTTGTCTCAAAAAATAAATATATATTTTATTTAAATAAAAATTTTAAATAAGATACAATAAATCCATAAATTTTTTATTATTGTAAGTCTTTAAAAAAATTTATGGCAATAAATAATTTTGATTTATAGTAATTTTTTTAATATTAAAAAATTAATATGTTATAACTTATTAAAATTATATTCTAATAATTTATAAAGGACCTGAAATACCTTGTTTCCGGATCATTAAAAAATGCATTGACATAAAGACCGCAGTTAAAAGAGGTAATACAAAGGTATGTAAACTATAAAAACGAGTTAATGTAGACTGACCTACACTAACACTCCCACGCAACAATTCTACTAAAGGAGATCCTATAACAGGAATAGCATCAGGTACACCGGTTACAATTTTAACAGCCCAATAACCAATTTGGTCCCAAGGTAAAGAATATCCAGTTACACCAAATGAAACTGTTAATACTGCTGAAATAACACCAGTAACCCAAGTCAATTCACGAGGTTTTTTAAAACCTCCTGTTAAATAAACACGAAATATATGTAGAATCATCATTAAAACCATCATACTCGCCGACCATCGATGAACTGATCGAATTAACCAACCAAAATTAACTTCGGTCATAATATATTGAACAGACGCAAAAGCTTCAGTAACGGTTGGACGATAATGAAAAGTCATAGCAAATCCAGTTGCTACTTGGACTAAAAAACAAGTTAAGGTAATACCTCCTAAACAATAAAATATATTGACATGCGGAGGTACATATTTACTAGTAATATCATCTGCAATTGCTTGAATTTCAAGACGTTCTTCAAACCAATCATAAACTCTATTAGGATAGATAAACTTTTATGTATTTCTTCTCTAAAAACCGTAAATGATAATTTTTTTTCGTACGGCTTAAATATAAAAAATTATAATATATATATATAATTTTTTTATTTTTTTATCTCAAGTTCGCTTTATTGATATTAAACTGCTTTTTTGAGTAATCTTTTACTTTAAATTTTGTTTTTTAATTAGTATTATCAATAACAATTTTATAAAGATTTTCTTGTTTGAAATTTAATAAACATAAATAAACTTTAGATTTTTACTATATTCCGATGACTAAAAAAAAGTATAACAAGTAAATACTTTTTTATGACCATTTTAAATTTATAAATCTGATTAAATAAGAAAAATTTTGGTAACGAAATTTCACTAGTAAATTTAAAAAAATTAATCATAGTTTAATTGAAATAAAAAAAATATTTACTAATATTTTCATTAAAATTTATGCTTTAAATGTTTTATTTATAACACTTAATAAAGTAAAATAATCTTTTTTTTAAGATTAACAAATTGTTTTGTATTTTTAAATCCCATTTATCTAAACGAGTCGCACACCCATAATCCATAAACCCTTTAATTAATTGATTACACGATTAAACTACCTTAAATATATAAAACAACTTTTTTTTATTAAAAGATAAAAACAATAACTTAAAAAGGTTCAACAAAAAAATTAAATTTTTTTGTTGAACCTTTTTAAGTTATTACCAACTTACAGGAACTCCATCTAATAATACCGAAGAATTATAAAGTTCGGGAATAATTACTAGAGAAATTGCGAATAAAGCCATTGCAATGCCCATTAAAGGTGTTGTGCCCCACCCAGGAGCAACTTTCCCATATTCTGAATTAAGTGGTTTTAATATATCTCCTAAACCACTTCGTTTTCCTTTTGTTTTAGGAGTATCATCAATAATTTGTGTAGCCATAAAATTTTATTGCATTAGTTGAGATTTGTTAACTTTGTGTACTATTATATTAATTAAAAATAAACCATTCTTTTGGAATTACTTAAAAATGGAAACTGCAACATTAGTCGCTATATTTATCTCGTGTTCACTTGTGAGTTTTACTGGTTATGCTCTTTATACAGCTTTTGGGCAACCCTCTAAAGAACTTAGAGATCCTTTTGAAGAGCATGAAGATTAAGTTAATCATTAAAGACCTTCCCTTTATTTTAGGGAAGGTACGTTATTTTTTATTTTTATAAAAACTAAAATAAACTTAAAAAAAATTATTTTTTTTCTTTAGTTTGAATTTTAGGTGGTTCACGAAAAAAAATAGCAAAAAAAATTATTCCTAAAGTACCTACCAATAAAAATGTATAAACCAATGCTTCCATAGATTTTATTATAAGTGAGAAGTATGGAGATAGCTTTCGTACTAATTGAAAATCTATTTTCTTTAAAAAGTTTGAAAAAAAATGATATATATATATTCTTTTTTTATTAAATTAAATTTATTTTTTTATTAAACCAATAGAAAAAAACCTTATTAGATTAATCTAAACTATTTGTCTTTTAGTAGTAGCGTCTCCTAATTTCTGAAATGCTCCAAATTCTAACTGTGCATCTAAATCTGGATCAATACCAGCAAAAACATCTCTAAATAAGGTTCTAGCCCCATGCCAAATATGACCAAAAAAGAAAAGAAGAGCGAATGTAGCATGACCGAAGGTAAACCAACCTCGTGGACTACTACGAAAAACACCATCAGATTTTAAAGTCGCACGATCAAATTCAAAAATTTCACCTAATTGAGCACGTCTAGCATATTTTTTTACTGTAGCTGGATCACTAAAACTTACTCCGTTGGGTTCACCACCATAAAATTCAACACTTACACCAACTTGTTCAACACTATATTTAGATTCTGCTCTTCTGGATGGAACATCAGCTCTAACAATCCCTTCTTCATCTACCAAAACTACTGGAAAAGTCTCGAAAAAAGTGGGCATACGACGAACAAAAAGTTCATGTCCTTCTCTGTCTTTAAAAACAGCATGACCTAACCATCCAACAGCTATTCCATCTCCATTATCCATAGCACCTGCTCTAAATAATCCACCTTTAGCTGGATTATTACCAATATAATCATAAAAAGCTAATTTTTCTGGAATTTTGGACCAAGCTTCAGATAAACTAAGATTTTCATTTTTACTAGCACGAATTCTTCGATCTATTTCCTGTTGAAAAAATCCTTGATCCCACTGATAACGGGTAGGACCAAATAATTCTACTGGAGTTGCAGCAGAACCGTACCACATGGTCCCAGCAACGACGAAAGCAGCAAAAAATACGGCAGCGATACTACTAGATAAAACAGTTTCAACATTCCCCATACGCAATCCTTTATATAATCGTTGAGGAGGACGAACACTAAGATGAAATAAACCTGCTAATATCCCCAAAATACCAGCTGCAATGTGATGAGAAGCTATTCCTCCTGGAACAAAAGGATCAAAACCTTCAGCTCCCCAAGCTGGAACTACAGGTTGTACTTTTCCGGTTAATCCATAAGGATCAGATACCCATATACCAGGACCAAATAGACCTGTTACATGAAAAGCTCCAAATGCAAAGCGAAGAACTCCTGATAAAAATAAATGAATTCCAAAAATTTTAGGTAAATCTAAAGAAGGTTTTCCTGTACGCTCATCACGAAATAACTCTAAATCCCAATATACCCAATGCCAGATTGCTGCTAAGGATAATGATCCTGATGAGACAATATGTACTGCAGCTACACCTTCATAACTCCAAATACCTGCATTATTTACAGTTTCTCCAGTAATACTCCAACCTCCCCAAGATTTTGTTATCCCTAAACGAGTCATAAAAGGTATAACAAACATACCTTGTCTCCACATTGGATCAAGAATCGGATCGGAAGGATCAAAAACAGCTAGTTCGTATAAAGCCATAGAACCGGCCCAGCCAGAAACTAAAGCTGTATGCATTAAATGTACAGCAATTAAACGACCGGGATCGTTTAGTACAACAGTATGAACGCGATACCAAGGTAAACCCATGGAAATACCCCTTTCTCAAAGAGAATTAGAGACTATGTAACTTTTTTGCATTAATCAATGACTATACTATAATAAACTAAACTTTGAACTAATAAGAATGGTTTAAACTTTAATAAATAATTCTTTTTTTTTTTATAAATTATATATAATATAATTATAAATTTATATATAATAATGATAATATTATTAAAAAATATAATATAATCTTCTTAATAACATTATAAACTAATTTTTTATTTATTAGCTACTTATTTTTTTCTATTTTCATCTTAAGTGCTGTTATATATTTATTTCAAATAAAAAATGCCCATTGGTGTTCCAAAAGTGCCTTTTAGGCTTCCAGGAGAAGAAGATGCTGTTTGGATCGACGTATAGTGCGTTTATTAAACATATTTGGTTATATGGAAATTATCCATCATCTTTTATTTATTCAATCTAGATGTTTTTATTTCATTTTAAACTTAATAAATTATTAAAGCTTTAATAGCATGACATACTATTTTAATAAAAATTATTCAGTAAAAAAGTTAGTCATTTTTTCTATGGTTAGTCAACCAAAACATAAAGCTTTAAACTTCGTTAAAGATTTAAATTAAAAATTAAAATTTAGTTAAATTTAATTTAATTTTGGAAATAAATAAAAAGAAACAAACTTACTTTTATATGTGAGTAAGACTTAAGTAAATTTTACCGAAGTAGATTATAAACCTAAAGATATTACTAAGAACCGTTTGTAAAAGAAAAAATATATATAAAATAGAAAGATATTTTGAAGTAAAAAAAATAAATTATTTAACAAATATATTAAAGAATGAATTGTTTAATATGTTGTTCACTAAGTATTTAAACAACGAACTTAAACTATTAAACAAAGTTATGATAATAATCTAAAAATATTTATGAAAAAAAAATATAAAATATTAAAATTGTTATAAAAAATAAAAGAACTAATAATATTTTTTTCAACTGCTTGAGCTGTATTGAGCAAATAAAAAAGCTAGTACAGTTATATAAAAAAAAACAACTTATTAAATTTTATTAGAACAATCGACTTTATCGTGAAAGATTACTTTTTTTAGGTCAACATGTAGACGATGAAATTGCAAATCAACTCATTGGAATTATGATGTATTTAAATGGAGAAGATGAAAGTAAAGATATGTATTTATATATTAACTCTCCTGGTGGAGCTGTCTTAGCTGGAATATCCGTTTATGATGCTATGCAATTTGTAGTTCCAGATGTTCATACAATTTGTATGGGATTAGCTGCTTCAATGGGATCATTTATTTCAACCGGGGGCGAAATTACTAAACGTATAGCGTTACCTCACGCTTTGCGCCAATATTCGCTTTTTTTTAATTAATAAAAAATGTATACGCCTCATAAGAAAGGTAATAATAGCATGACATAAAAAGCTTGATAAAACTATTTTCAAAAACGTTTAATATCAAGATAATTAATTAAAATTTTTTATTTATTTCAGTGTTATAAATATTATTTTTTTTTACTTTTTTAGTAATTACAAAATAGAAAAATAAAAATTTTAAATGTTAGTTAAAATTCAATTTGGCTATATTAGAAAAAAACTTTGGCATTGTTTTATGAAGAAAAAGATAAAACAAAAGAACCATAATAGTATTTAACAAAAGAAAAATGGTATATAAATTTTAAAATAATGAATTACGTTAAAAAAAATTTATTTAAATAAATTTCTATTTTTTCAAAATATTTTATTAATTTATTTTTGGAGCTGTATACAATACAAAAAATGCTTGTACAGTTCATACAATATTTTATATCAGATTTTATAATTAGGGTAATGATTCATCAACCTGCTAGTTCTTACTATGATGGACAAGCAGGTGAATGTATGATGGAAGCAGAAGAAGTATTAAAACTTCGTGATTACATTACTAGGGTTTATGTACAAAGAATAGGTAAGCCTTTATGGGTTATTTCCGAAGATATGGAAAGAGATGTTTTTATGTCAGCTAAAGAAGCAAAAATTTATGGCATTGTTGATCTTGTAGCTATAGAAAACACTTAAATTTTAAATAACTTTTTTTTTTAATTTAAAACTAAACTTATATTCTATTTAATATATGTATATTTACATAAATTAAAAAAATTTACATTATATTTTTATGGTTAAAACTAATTTAAACCAAGAAATTCTGCATATAGTTTAAAAATGCCTACTATTCAACAATTAATTAGAAATCGAAGACAACCGATAGAAAATAGAACAAAATCTCCAGCCCTTCGCGGATGTCCTCAACGAAGAGGAGTTTGTACTAGAGTGTATGTGCGACTTGTTATGATTAGAAAATTCTAAATGATAAAAAAGTTCAGTATAGCAGAAGAACTTTTTTTTCTTTTCATAAATTACTAATCTATCATTTATTTATTAAATAAATGAAATTTATGGCTTTTATTGGTGTAAATCCAATTATTTTAATGTAAAATAAAAAAGCAGATTTTCAATACTATTGAGTTAATTACAAATGTATTAAGCGAAAAAAAAATACAATAAAAAAAATTATTATAAAATAATTGTATGATTGCAAAAACGGATTAATAAGGTCAGCTACCCAGCAAACTATCAAAATAACATATCGTTACTAGATAAAAAAGTTTTTGATTTAAATACTTTTTTTATTTAGTCAATCAAATAAAGCTAAAATTTGAAAATTCTATAAATTACAAATTACATTTTTCAATTTAAGAAGCTTCGGTATATAGAAAGGACCTCACCGTTGAAGAAAAAGTCATAGAAACAATGGAATCCATTATTTTTCTTATTTCAAGGTCCTATTCTTTTGTGAATAAGAAAGTTTTTAACTTAAAGAAATTATGGCTAGGAAGGTTAAAGTAGCAAAAGCCATTAGAATTTTTACTTTCTACACTAGAAAAGTCAGTTTTTTTTATTAACAATTAAAGAAATAATTTTATGTATATAAATATTTATATATATATATATATGTTTATTTTTTAATGATTAAAAAAATAATTATAATTAAATCAGATATATATATATTTTGTTTTTATTCCGTTATTTTAAAAGAATTTTCAAAAAATATAATCAATAAATTTAATTTTATTACTTTTATTTTTTATTTAACTTCTCTGTTAATAAAAAGGAATAATAATAATAATAAGAAATAAATAAAAAAAGATTATATTTTAAATAAAGTTTTATTTTTAATAAAAAATTAATTTTTTATTCTTTAATTAAAATCAATTAGTAATTTATGAGAGTAGACATCAATGACTAGAGTTAAACGTGGATATGTAGCTCGAAAACGACGAAAAAATATTTTTACACTTACATCTGGATTTCAGGGGGCCCATTCAAAACTATTTCGAACAGCCAATCAACAAGGAATGCGAGCTTTAACTTCTTCTTATCGAGATAGAAATAAACGAAAAAGAGATCTTCGTCGCTTATGGATTACTCGTATTAATGCAGCGGCCCGAAATAATGGAATTTCTTATAACAAATTGATTCAAAACTTATATCAAAATCAAGTACTTTTAAATCGAAAAGTGCTTGCGCAAATAACTTTACTAGATTACAATTGCTTTTTTACAATATTAAAAAAAGTTAGTGAATAATAAAGAAATAAAAAGAAATATTAAATAAAAATTCTTCCCTGGAATCTAATTGCTCCAGGGAAATCAATAAATTATTAGAAAAAAAAAGTATAAGAAATCTAGAAAATTTTAGCAATAATAAATCAAAAAATTAAATTAATTTTCATTATTTAAAAAAGGTAATAAAGCTAAAACCCGAGCTCTTTTAATAGCAATAGTCATTAAACGCTGTTGTTTGGAAGTTAATCTATTCATTCGTCTAGATAATATTTTTCCTTGTTCACTGATGAATCTACGAAGTAAATTTATATTTTTATAATCAATAATTTCACCCGATCTAATTGGTGGTAAACGTCTGCGAGAAGATCGCTTAGATTTATTTATAGCTTGTTTCATAAAAACTATTTATTTTTTTATTTCCTTGTGAATAGTATGCTTATTACAATAAGAACAAAATTTGTTTAATTCTAATCGAATAGGCGTATTACGACGGTTTTTTTGAGTAGTATACCTAGAAACACCTAATTTTTTTTTTTCATTATTTTGAGCACAATTAGTACATTCTAAAGTAATTGTCACTCTTACATCTTTATTTTTAGCCATAATACTATTTATCTTGAATATTGAATCTCTAAAATTTATAAAATGTTTTTAAAAAAATTAGCAATTAAATTTAAATTTTTTAGCGAATTATAATAATAATAAAAAACTAAAAAAATTATTATTATTTATAATATAATTTTTTGTTTTGTTATATAAAAATATATTTTTTTTAAAAAAAAGGAAGAATTAAAGCATCTGGAAAAAAACGATTAATTTCTATTAATAAACCGGCTAAAAATCCAAACCATAAAGTCGCTAATACAGGTGCGGTAGAAAGATACGTTTTTACATCTTGCATTGTAGGTCTCCTTATAATATATCTTTATAAAATTTTGGTAAACTTTGTTGTATTTCTTATAAATTTTTTTATACAATAAAATAATAAATTAAGTTTCTTAAGAAAAAACAAATGAATTAAAATTTACTTTCTATTTTTTTATTTAATTAAATTTATTTTATCTTAAATAATATTTTTTTATGAAAAAAAATAATAATATTTATACATAATTTTTAATTTACATACACACATATATATATTTTTTTTTTATCTACATTTTATATCTATTTTTCAAATAAAATAATTCTAATAATTTTCTTTAGAAATTATTACAAAAAAATAATGAATGAATAAAAAGTGTAGGCAAAACGTAATAAATAAGATACAATTGAAATGAATAGAAAGTAATAATTAATCATGGGAGGGATGTAGCGCAGTTTGGTAGCGCGTTTGTTTTGGGTACAAAATGTCGCAGGTTCGAATCCTGTCATCCCTACCCGAAAATATATTTAATAAAATTTTACTTTAAAGTAAATTAGTAATTTTAAAATACTTTATTTTTTGTTATAAATAAATAAAGTTAAAATATTATTTATTATTATTAAAAATTTTTATTTGAAATAAGCGCTCTTAGTTCAGCTCGGTAGAACGCAGGTCTCCAAAACCTGATGTCGTAGGTTCAAATCCTACAGAGCGTGATTATGAAAATATTTCGAAAGAAAATATGAATTAAAAAACTTTAATTAAATTTAAATTTATTTATAAATAATTCTCTCTATAATGAAAAATAAAAAGTCTATAAATTGAAATTTTATCTATATTTAATTAAAGATCTAATTGATCACCACGTCGATATTGTAAGTAGGCGGTTACAAACAATCCAGCTAAAGTTATTGGAATTAATCCTAGTACAATTCCAGATAGCAATGCTTCAACCATTTTTTATTCTAGTAAAATAATATTTAAGTTAGAAACTAACTAAATTTATTATTAATCTCAAAATTTATTCGAGAAATACAATGAAATTAATCTGACCTTAAAAGTTATATTTTTTATAGTTTCTTAGATAAGTTGTATTTTATTTAAACCAATAAATAAAACTAAAGCTAGAAATAAAGCGGCAAACAAAAATAGAAAATAACTGATTATAGTAAGCATGAGAAAAATCCTAATGATAATATAACAAATTTAGTATACATCTTTTGTAAAACAATTACCTAAATTCTTTATTAATTAAATTTTTATTAATTAAAAATACTTTAGTAATTATACCTATAACATTGACTTTATTTTGTTCAATGCTTTTTTTATAGTAGCAGATTTAACTAATTTTGCCACTATTTTACTCCGGATGATTTTTATTTTTTATAAAAATCTAAGTGAAATTTCACTAGTTATATCAATAATACACAGCTTAAACTAAAAGCAATATAAAAAAATTTTATATTTTATTAAGCAAAATAACTTTTTTAAAATTATCTGTAGCCACGGTTTTTTAATTGCATCACAGTTTTTATCAATCAATTATTTCGTGAAATAAAAAAAATATATAAAAATATATTAAATACAAACTTTACTTAATAAAAAAGAATTTGTTTTTTATTTAGTATATAAGTATATTAATTTTTGTTAAAAGGATTTATGATTTATAATCATTAATTTTATTTTTAATTTAATTTGCAAAACTTTAACAATTTAAATTAGTATAATATTGTAAAAAAGTTTTATATTTTACATAATAAATTAATAAATTTATGAAAAATTTATTAAATTGATTAAAAAATCTAAAAAAATTGAAGTTTTTGGAGATTTTTGTATTTCATTTGTCTTGCTGCGTCAAAACAACCCTAGATATACTTATTTAGTATGCTTCAAAAATACCTTTGGTATAACATTAATAATCTAACTAGGCTAAAAAAAAGGATTTTACTATATTTTAGAAAATTTTTTAGATTTAATTTTTTTTTCCTAGCCTTTACAAATATATATGGAGCTAAGCATGTCTGGAAATACAGGAGAACGCCCTTTTGCTGATATTATTACCAGTATTCGATATTGGGTAATCCACAGCATAACTATACCATCTTTGTTTATTGCAGGTTGGCTGTTTGTTAGTACAGGTTTGGCTTATGACGTTTTTGGAAGCCCTCGGCCAAATGAATATTTTACAGAAAGCCGACAAGAAGTTCCTTTAATTACTGGTCGCTTTAATTCACTAGAACAAGTTGATGAATTTACTAGATCTTTTTAGGAGGTATCAATGACTATAGATAGAACTTATCCAATTTTTACAGTTAGGTGGTTGGCCGTGCATGGACTAGCTGTACCTACAGTTTTTTTTCTCGGATCAATATCAGCAATGCAATTTATTCAACGATAAATTTGAATAATAAACTTTATTTAAAATGTAAAGATATGACACAACCAAACCCAAACAAACAAAGTGTGGAATTAAATCGTACTAGCCTCTATTGGGGTTTATTATTGATTTTTGTATTAGCTGTTTTATTTTCTAATTATTTCTTTAATTAATTAGAACAGAAATTTCTTTGCCTTATTTGGAATGAATTTAAAATTTTAATATTTATAACTGTTCTTTTTATGTTTAAGTTCTAACTAAAAATGAAATTAAAAAAGGAGTATAAGATAAATGGCAAACACCACTGGAAGAATTCCTTTATGGTTAATAGGTACTGTAGCTGGTACTCTCGTAATTGGTTCAGTAGGTATCTCTTCCTATGGCTCATACTCTGGATTAGGTTCATCTTTATAAGAATTAACGTTTTGAACCTATATCGAAAATTATTCATAAAAAAAAAAATTATAAGAGAGAATTAAAAAAAATTTAATTGAACAAATTTTTTTAAACATTTTGTTATTTAATTAATAATAAAAATTGAAAAGATATTATCAAATTTTATTGCCTAAAATTTGATAATATCTTTTCAATTTAGTAAAGCAATAACTAAATTTTTATTATTCTAAATTTCTTTTATAATAGAATATTAAAATAAAGAATATATTAAATATAAAATATTACCTGTATATTTTTTTTATTTACATTTTAAAAATGTAAATAAAAAAAAAAGAAGTTTGTTTTTCAAAACGAGCCATTTTAAAAAGTTTAATCGAAAAATCTATTAAATTTTCACAATAAGCAATATGAGCCATTTTTATGTATAATTCATCAGCTTTCCATTTTTTATAAGATACAATTAATTTAAGAATCAAATACAAAAAAGATTTTTTTGGTAATTTTCTACTTTTACTTTTATATATATATTTATTATATATATTTTTTTTTAATTCTTTTTTTTCTCTGGATAAATAATAATTTTTTTTGATTAATAAACAAGTCTGATTAGTAATATATTTTTCAATATAAATTTTTGTTTCTAATTGAGAGCAAATTTTCAATTTTTGATTTTTTTTTTTTTTAATCATAAAAAAATTATTATAGTATATTTTATTAAAATTTTTATGAAAAAAAAAAAACAATTTAGTTAATTGAGATGTGTTTATTAATGCTTGTCGAGTTAATTTTTTTAAATAATTAAATTTTAATGTATATCCATGATAATTTAAAATTTCTTTTAATAAAGGAAAAAGATAATAATATTCAAAATATTCAATTTCTAAAGAAATTATTATCATATTATAAAAGCATAAAAACCCTAAATTGAATTTCATTATAATAACCATCCATAATAGAAAAAGATTCTATTAATCAAACGCTTTAATTTAATTTATTTTTTTATTCCAGAATTAAAAATTCATTTCTGCTAATTGAACTTTTTCAAATTGTTTCTTTTTAGGTACTGAAAATATTTGCGCTGATATAACAGATGCGAAGAATACTAAAAGACCTTGAACACGTAATTGATCCTGAAGTACGATTTCTGCATCTCCCTGACCAAAGCCGCCCACATTAGGATTATTTGTTAAAGGTTGATCTACTTTAATTAATTCACCTTCTGAAATAATAAGTTCGGGTCCTGAAGGTACAATATCTACAACTTGACGACCATCTAAACTCTCAATAGTTATTTCATAGCCACCTTTTTCTTTACGTAAAATTTTACTTACTTTACCTGTAGTTGATGAGTTATAAACAGTATTATTACTCTTACTACCATCCGGATAAATTTGTCCTCTTCCTCGATTAGCACCTAAGTAGATAGGATATTTTAGAAAATTTGCTTCTTTATTAACAGCAGGATCTGGTGAAAGAATAGGAAATACAATTTCACTATATTTTTTGCCCGGAACAGGACCTATTACAATAATATTTTTTTTATCAGAACTGTAAGGTTGAAAATAAAGATTGCCTATTTTCTCTTTCATTTCTGGAGGAATACGATCTGAAGGTGCTAATTCAAATCCTTTGGGTAAAATAAGCACAGCTCCTACATTTAATGCTCCTTTTTTACCATTAGCAAGAACTTGTTTTATTTGTGTATCATAAGGAATTTTAACAACAGCTTCAAATACAGTATCTGGCAATATTGATTGAGGAACTTCAATATCCACAGGTTTTTTAGCCAAATGACAATTAGCACATACAATACGACCGGTTGCTTCTCGAGGGTCTTCATATGCTTGTTGTGCAAAAATCGGATATGCTTCGGAAATCGATGGCCAAACCATATGTATATTCATTAGGATTATGATCGAAACCGATCGAATCACACATTTTTTTATCCAGTGACTAATATTTTTGTTTTGCATAGTTTACTTACTCTCTTTCAAAAAATTAATTAGTAGGATACTTAGCTAAACTAGTGATCCTTATTTATAATTCTGCCCATTATAATAATAATGAAGATCATAAATCAAAAGTATTCTACTCTATATTAGTAACTAAAAAGACTAATTAATAATTAATCAATTATTTTATAAATCGAAAATTTAGTTTTTATTCATTCATTGTATGATAAGTTGCTACGATAGAAGGAGATATACGATTTGAATGACGAAAAATCCAATATTTAAAAACAGTATCTAAAATAACTGGAAAAGTCGAAACAAAACAAGATATTATATGTTTATTATGGGCAAATCCCAAGTGTTCTAAAAAAGAACCTATAACTATTTCCCAACCATGAGGTGAATGGAATCCAATGCATAAATCTGTTAATAAAAGAATAAAAAAAGCTTTCATTGTGTCACTCAAACTATAAAATAATTCTTGAATCCAAGAATTTAAAATAGCTAATCTTTGTTTACCTAAAATAAAAACCGCGCTTAAGGTAATAAAATAAATAATATCTGTTAATAGCTGTAAAAGATTATTTAAACTATTTTCATTATATGCTTTAACTAATTGAATTGTTTTTTGATGAATTTCTATATTAAGATCGTGTGATTGTATTTCTTTCAAGGAATTTATCATTATTTTATCTAACCAAATAAGTTCTTCGATTTCTTGAAGTCGTTTTAATGCTATTTCTTGTTGAAAAGAATTAAGAAAAATTTGAAATTGATAAGTATTCCACCAGTTTTTGAGCCAAGGTTCTAAAAACCAAAATTTAAAAAAAATGGAAAATCCCCAAGGAAGAAAAAATAAAAATAGCATATATTGTAAAGAAGCCAATGCTTGATAACGAGCTATTTGAAAATCTTGAAGAACTAATGAAGTTGATTGTCCTGTTAATTCTGCTTGAAATCCAGATAAAGTACGAGTTATCGAGCGGGGTACAAGACCGATAGATTCATAAGCTGCTGTAGTAAAATCAAATTTTTTTAAATCTTCAAAATATAAAGTTTTTTCTAGTTTTTTTTTTTCTTTCGGAAAAAGAGAAAAAGAATAATAATGCTTCCATGTATCTAAGTCATTTAAACTAGCTTCAATCCAAGCTAATTTTTTATTCATTTGTTTAATTTTTTTTGAATCTTTTTTTATCAAGTTAGTTGAAATAAAAGAAGTTTTAACTTGAATAATTTTTTTTTTACAGTTAATTTTAATTTTGTCTAATTTATTTTTAATTTTCTTTACAAAATTTCTAGGTGAAAAAAAGAAATATATATTTTTCCAAAAAGAAAAAAGAGAAAACTGCGGAAACATTACAAATTGTTGGATAAACTTAATAAAAGTTAAAGAATAATAACTAACTTTATAGAAAAAAGAATTAAAAAAATTTGATGTAATTAAGAATAAATTCTGTATGACGCTTAAACAAAATAAACTAATTTTATATTCTAAAAGACTACAGTAGATTACAAATACACAGTTATTTAAATTTGTATTTATATATAACATTATGGCTTGCCAAGACCGTCTTGAAAATAAATTTTTATTTTTATAAGAAAGATAATCTTTTTTTATATGTTGTATCTTTTTGCTTGTTTTATAAGCTCTTTCTAAAGAACGGTACGGAGTTTTTGCTAACCAAAAATAAAATTGCGCGAAATAAGATTTCATAAATACTATTTAAAATTCACTAAAACAGAAAAAAAAAGAATATTAAAGTTTATATATTAATTAGATAAATTAAAATCTTTTTAAAACTTTTTTTTTCTTTTTCAAATTTAAAGTCCTTCTATAGATACACGTAAAAATCGAGCTAACTCAGCAGCTTTTTCTTCTATTTCTCCTAAAGTTAATTTTTCCCCAAATCGTGTTAAAGGAATATCTTGTTGACCTTTTATTTTCATATAAAGAATACGCCGAGGATAAATACCTTCTTGAACTTCCATACGTATTCCTTGTATATCTTTCATAAAAAAATTGATATAAATACGCCGATTTTCTCCGGGAAATCCCCAACGAAATAAAGAAACAACTTTTTCTTTTTTATCAAATTTATTATAACCACTACCTACATTCCATAAAATTGTGCACCATAAATAAAAACTAGGAAATAAACCGGCAATACCGTAAAAACACATAACAACTCCTTGAGGTACAAAGAGAATTTGTTGAGATGATAAAAAAGGTATTATATCTTTACCAAAATGACTAGAAAGTCCTACAAAAAAAAACCCGAGTGCACCGAATAAAAGAATAGATCCCCAACAAAAATTACTAATTCTTCGAGATCCTATTATAGGCTCTACCCAAAGCCATTCAGATTCACGATTCATTGTGACGTCTCCTAAAATTTATTAAATATATATAGTAGAACTAACAAAAAAAGCCAAACTAAAATTTTTTACAAATTAAATTTATATTTAGTAGTTAAAAAAAAGTTAATATAGTTTTTCATTTTATTTAAATCTAATAAAAAACTATATTAACTTTTTTTTATATAGATTTTCTATAATTAGAATTTGTAATATATATTTATATATATCTATATATATAAATATATACATAGATATATATATTTATTAATTTCAAATTGATTAAAAAGTATAGATTTGAAAATAAATAAATAGACAAATATAAAAAAAATATAAAAATTTTATTAAATAATTATTATATTATTTCGTCTTGTTCAATGTATATAAATAAAGAAGCCATAGTAATCGCTGGAAAAACTAGACCTATTAAAGGTACGAAAATCGAAGGTAAATAAGAAGCTGTCATAAAAAAATTACCTTTAATAATATTATTTGTAGAAAAAATAGTTATAAAAAATAAAAAAAGTTAATTATACTGTTTTTCTAAAAAAGATGTTAATATATTTTTTATAATTACTTAAAAGTTTTTCAATATAAATTATTTATCCTAAAAATAAATAAATATAAAAAATTTAATTGAAATTTAAATAAAGTAGTTATATTAATATATAAAGTTTTAGCATCTATACAAAAATTATAACATTTAAAAAGAATAAAAAAAATTTAATTAAATTTTTTATCGAATTAGAAAAAATAACTATTAGACTCTTTATAAGCAGCTAAACCATAAATTTCAAATATTTTACCTGGAACTCCTTTTAAGGGATTACGTGGAACAATTAAATCAAGTAAACCATGATCGAATAAAGATTCAGCAACTTGAAAACCATATGGTATTTTTTGACGTAATGTTTGTTCAATTACCCTTTTACCAGCAAATGCAATATATGCTTTAGGTTCAGCAATAATTATATCTCCTAACATACCAAAACTAGCAGTAACTCCACCGGTTGTAGGATATGTAAGAATAGCTATATAAAGTAATTTTTTTTTAGCTTGATGAATTTGTAAAACAGATGAAATTTTAGCCATTTGCATTAAGCTTAACGTTCCTTCTTGCATCCGTGCTCCTCCGGAAGAGCAAACAATAATTAATGGCATAGATTTTTCAGTAGCATATTCAATAAGACGGGTTGTTTTTTCACCTACTACAGAACCCATACTTCCTCCCATAAATTGAAATTCCATAACTCCAAGAGCAATTAAATTTTTATTTAATTTGCCTATACCTGTTTGAATAGCATCAGTTAAACCAGTTCTTTTTTGATAAGAAATAACACGACTTTTATAAGAATCTTCATCAGAAAATTTTAGAACATCGCGAGCAACCATATCTTCATCCATAGGCTGCCAAGTTCCGCGATCGATTAGCAGTTCAATTCTTTCTGTACTACTTATTTGTAAATGATATCCACACTCTTCGCAAATAGATTTATTTTGTTTCAAGAATCTAACATAAAGAATATTTTCACAATTATCACGTCGAGTCCATAGTCCGTTAGTAGTATTAACTTTAAGTTTTTTTCTCTCATTAAGAATATACCCTTTTGTCGCTTTTTCAATAGAAGCTCCAATTAATCCACCAAATCGGCGTTTATCTTCAAACCAATTCATTAAAGACATATTAGTAATTTTTATTTAGTTTTTACATATTAATAATGAATATGTAACTTATATAATTAATATTTTTTAAGAATCAATAATATTAAATTTTCTTTTACAAAATAAAAGATATAATTAAATTTTGATATAAATAAATAAAAACTATTAAAAAAAAATTTTAATGGTTTAGAAGGGATTTGAACCCTTGACTTCATGGTTCGGAACCATGCGCTCTAATCCACTGAGCTACAAAACCTTCAAAAAATTTATTAATTAGATACTAATTATTATTTTTTATTGATTAATAAAAAATAAAAAACATTGATGAAAAATTTTATAATATTTTATTACTACTAATAAGTAGAAAAAAATCTATAGATTTTTTTCTACTTATTAGTAATTTCTTCTTTTTAGTTTGCTAAAGTTAAGAATTTACTTCGAAGAAAATAAAATTCAAAGAAAAAAAAAATGAAATTATATAGTATCAATTGTTTCAAATTCAAATTTAATTTCTTTCCAAACTTCACAAGCCGCAGCTAATTCAGGACTCCATTTAGTAGCTTCACGAATAATTTCATTACCTTCGCGAGCAAGATCACGTCCTTCATTACGAGCTTGTACACAAGCTTCTAATGCAACTCTATTAGCAACTGCACCAGGTGCATTACCCCAAGGATGACCTAAAGTTCCTCCACCAAACTGTAATACAGAATCATCTCCAAAGATTTCGGTTAATGCTGGCATATGCCAAACATGAATACCGCCAGAAGCTACAGGTAAAACACCTGGTAAGGAAACCCACTCTTGAGTAAAGTAAATACCACGGCTTCTATCTTTTTCAATATAATCATCACGAAGTAAATCAACAAACCCTAAAGTTACTTGACGTTCTCCTTCAAGTTTACCTACTACAGTACCAGCGTGAATATGATCTCCACCGGATAAACGTAACGCTTTAGCTAGTACACGGAAATGCATACCATGGTTTTTTTGTCGGTCAATAACCGCATGCATTGCACGGTGAATATGAAGAAGTAAGCCATTATCACGGCAGTAATGAGCCAAACTAGTATTTGCAGTAAAACCACCTGTTAGATAGTCATGCATAACAATAGGAGCGCCTAGTTCTCTAGCAAACTGAGCTCTTTTCATCATTTCTTCACATGTACCTGCGGTAGCATTTAAATAATGTCCTTTAATTTCACCTGTTTCAGCTTGAGATTTGTAAATAGCTTCAGCTACAAATAAGAAACGATCTCTCCAACGCATGAAAGGCTGAGAATTTACGTTTTCATCATCTTTTGTGAAATCAAGTCCACCACGAAGACATTCATATACAGCTCTACCATAGTTTTTAGCAGATAAACCCAATTTTGGCTTAATAGTGCATCCTAATAATGGACGACCATATTTGTTTAATTTATCTCTTTCAACTTGAATACCATGAGGTGGACCTTGGAAAGTTTTGGTATAAGATGGAGGAATACGTAAATCTTCTAGACGTAAAGCTCGTAAAGCTTTAAATCCAAAAACATTACCAACAATAGAAGTAAATAAATTGGTAACAGAACCTTCTTCAAATAAATCTAATGGGTAAGCAACATAAGCGATATATTGATTATCTTCTCCAGGAACTGCTTCGATATCATAGCATCGTCCTTTGTAACGATCAAGACTAGTAAGTCCATCAGTCCAAACAGTAGTCCATGTACCAGTGGAAGATTCCGCAGCTACTGCTGCTCCTGCCTCTTCAGCTGGTACTCCTGGTTGAGGAGTCATTCGAAATGCTGCTAAAATATCAGTTTCTTTAGTCTGATAATCTGGAGTGTAATAATTTAATCTATAATCTTTAACACCAGCTTTAAATCCAACACCTGCTTTAGTCTCCGTTTGTGGTGACATAGGTCCCTCCCTACAACTCAATTGATAACTCTTGCAAGGATGAGGTCTGCTCGATAAATAAAATTTTTTAGTCTTATAAAAAAACTTATTTGGTATTTAATTTTGTCTATTTTTAGACAAAGTTATTTTACTATAACAAAACAGTATTATTGTATATTATTTTTTACAGTTGATGCAACTCAGATTATTTTTTAGTAAATGAGTCTCATTTTTCTAAGCATTGACCTAATAATCTTTTGAATGGTAAACTAATTAATGAAAATGAAGTTTAATTTAGAAGGTATTAAAAAATAACAAGAAAAAAAAAAACTATCGTCTTAATATATTTAAAAAAAATAAATTAAATTTTTTTTATTTAAATTTATTTACTATTTATTAATATTTTTATATTGCAAAAACTATTTATTTCTTACACTTTTAAATTTTTTTCATTTTATATGCTTCTATTTATATATATTCAAGATAATTATTTTCTTCAATAATTAAATGATCGAGTTGATACTAAATATTTTTCAATATAATCAGCAACTAATTTTATTACTTCTAAATTTTATGAAAACAGATTCTCGTACTTTTGGGACTTCAACACTTATTGCTAAAAATGTAGGACGTATTACTCAAATTATTGGCCCTGTATTAGATGTTACTTCTTCCCCAGGTAAAATGCCTAATATTTATAATTCTCTAATAGTTAAAGGTCAAAATACAGCGGGTCAAGAAATTAATGTTACTTGTGAGGTGCAACAATTACTAGGAAATAATAAGGTTCGAGCTGTTGCTATGAGTGCGACAGATGGTTTAATGAGAGGAATGCAAGTTATTGATACAGGAGCTCCTTTGAGTGTTCCAGTTGGGGAAGCTACTCTTGGACGTATTTTTAACGTTTTAGGAGAACCTGTTGATAATCTTGGTCCTGTAGATGCTAGTACAACTTTTCCTATTCATAGATCTGCTCCAGCTTTCACACAATTAGACACTAAATTATCTATTTTTGAAACAGGAATTAAAGTAGTAGATCTTTTAGCTCCTTATCGGCGTGGTGGAAAAATTGGATTATTTGGAGGAGCTGGTGTAGGAAAAACCGTACTTATTATGGAATTAATTAATAACATTGCTAAAGCACATGGTGGTGTATCTGTATTTGGTGGAGTAGGGGAGCGTACTCGTGAAGGAAATGATCTTTACATGGAAATGAAAGAATCAAAAGTTATTAATGAAGAAAATATTTCAGAATCAAAAGTAGCTTTGGTTTATGGTCAAATGAACGAGCCACCTGGAGCTCGTATGAGAGTAGGATTAACTGCTTTGACAATGGCTGAATATTTTAGAGATGTCAATAAGCAAGATGTACTTTTATTTATTGATAATATTTTTCGTTTTGTTCAAGCAGGCTCAGAAGTTTCGGCTTTATTAGGTAGAATGCCATCTGCTGTAGGTTATCAACCAACTTTAAGTACAGAAATGGGTACTTTACAAGAAAGAATAACTTCAACAAAAGAAGGATCTATTACTTCAATTCAAGCAGTTTATGTACCTGCAGATGACTTAACTGACCCAGCTCCTGCTACAACTTTTGCCCATCTAGACGCAACTACTGTATTATCAAGAGGATTAGCAGCCAAAGGTATTTATCCGGCAGTAGATCCTTCAGATTCGACTTCAACTATGCTTCAACCTTGGATCGTAGGCGAAGAGCATTATGAAACAGCTCAGGGAGTTAAGCAAACATTACAACGCTATAAAGAACTACAAGATATTATAGCTATTCTTGGACTTGATGAATTATCAGAAGAAGACAGATTGACTGTCGCAAGAGCACGAAAAATTGAGCGTTTTTTATCTCAACCTTTTTTCGTAGCAGAAGTATTTACAGGTTCTCCAGGTAAATATGTTAGTCTTATTGAAACTATTAAAGGTTTTCAAATGATTCTTTCTGGGGAATTAGATAGTTTTCCTGAGCAAGCTTTTTATTTAGTAGGTAATATTGACGAAGCTACTGCAAAGGCTGCAACCTTACAAGTGGAGAATTAATAAAAAATGACCCTAAATCTTCGTGTAATGGCTCCAAACCGAATTGTTTGGAATTCTGAAGTACAAGAAATTATTTTATCTACAAATAGTGGTCGAATTGGTATATTACCAAATCATGCACCACTTTTAACAGCCTTAGATATAGGTATTATAAAAATACGACTTAATGAAAAATGGTCTACTATGGCATTAATGGGTGGTTTTGCTATGATAGACAATAATCAAATGACGATTTTAGTAAATGAAGCAGAAAAAGCTAATGAAATCAATTTGCAAGAGGCTCAGGAAGGTTTTCAGCTTGCTCAAACTAAACTGTCCCAAGCGGACGGTCGAAAACAAGCGATTGAAGCTAATTTAACTCTGAAAAGAGCAAAAGCACGCTTAGAAGCTATTGAAGCTATTTCCTAAAATTTCTAAATTTAGTGAACTCGATGGCATATAATTTATATGCCATTGAGCTTTTTTATTAACTATTTACCTACTATTGGATTTGAACCAATGACTCTCGCCGTATGAAAGCGATACTCTAAACCACTGAGTTAAGTAGGCTACTGCTATTCTAGCTTATTGATTAACATATAAGCAATATTTTTATTAATATATTTAAAAAAGATATAAAATAAAAAAAAAGTTACTTTATTTTATTTAAATTATTATCTTGACAAAATAAAAGAAATGATGTTAGTATATTATTACTTAAAAATAGCAATAAGGGCTATAGCTCAGCGGTAGAGCACCTCGTTTACACGTGCGCCAATGCTTTCAAAAAAATTATCGGATTATCCGATTCACAAAAAATTTTATTTTGTGAAATATTTTGTCTTACTTTTATTATTAATAACAGAACAATAGCATGACAAAAATTAAATTTTAATTTATTAGAAATTAAAATTTATCTTTTAGTTGATATGGTAAAATTGAAAATTATTCAATGCTAAGCATGATGAGGATAATACGAGGACCTCGAGATATTCTATTTTCTTACTTCATAAGCTTTAGGGTGTATAAAGTTTCAAAATTTATAAGTAATAGAAATTCATTCTGAGTAAATCCATGCTAAATTAAGCAAACCTATGTCAATATTCATTTTTTTTTTTTTACTTTGGGATTGCTTCAAAAGATTTTTTAAGCACACGGAGCTATCTTAATATTTCAGTAAAAAAAGGATAGCAAAATAACTAAACTTTATTTTTAGTTGATGAAAGAGCCCAATGCAAAAAAAATGCATGTTGGGTTCCTAAAATAGTTATAAGTAAATTTTAAATAAACATTTTTGACTATTTTACCGAGATTGTCTACGGTTCGAATCCGTATAGCCCTAAATTATTAAACTATTTAGTATTTAAAATATTTTAATTTATTATTATTACTTTCTTTTTATTAGCTAATATATATTGTTTATATTTTGTATATATATATAAAATATTCAATTCATTAAATTTTTTTTTATTTTTATTTAAAACAAAATTGTTGTTCTTATTTTACAGGAGTATATTAATGTTTTTATTACCTAAATACAATTCCTTTTTTATTTTTTTATTAATAGCTTGTTTTATTCCTATATTAACTTTCTCTATTTCTAAGATTCTAACACCTATTAGTAATACTGATAAAGGACCAGAAAAACTTACTAGCTATGAATCGGGTATAGAACCAATGGGCGATGCTTGGATTCAGTTTCAAATTCGCTATTATATGTTCGCTCTAGTTTTTGTTATTTTCGATATAGAAACAGTTTTTCTTTATCCTTGGGCCATGACTTTTAATGAATTAGGCTTATCTGCTTTCATTGAAGCTTTAGTTTTTTTATTTATTTCAATCCCCGGTTCAGTTTATGCATGGCGGAAAGGAGCACTAGAATGGTCTTAGATTCTAACTATTACAATTATAAAAATTAAATTAATAATTCTATGAAGCCACTTATAAATTCACTTTCTAATCAAAAAAACTCAAATTCAATTATTTTAACCACTTTTAATGATTTTTCAAACTGGGCTAGGCTTTCTAGTTTATGGCCACTCCTTTACGGTACTAGTTGCTGTTTTATCGAATTCGCTTCATTAATTGGCTCACGTTTTGATTTTGATCGTTATGGTTTAGTTCCAAGGTCCAGTCCAAGACAAGCGGATCTTATAATAACAGCTGGTACTGTAACAATGAAAATGGCACCATCTTTGGTAAGATTATATGAGCAAATGCCCGAACCTAAATATGTAATTGCTATGGGAGCATGTACTATTACGGGAGGTATGTTTAGTACAGATTCTTATAGCACAGTTCGTGGAGTAGATAAATTAATTCCTGTAGATATTTATTTACCTGGGTGTCCACCAAAACCAGAAGCTATTATAGATGCTATAATAAAACTTCGTAAAAAGGTAGCTCAAGAAACATATAAAGATAAATATAAATTTAAACAAGGAGAGAGATATTTAACATTAAATCATAAATTTAATTTTGTATCTACAGAACAATCTAATAAAAAATTATATTCTCAACTTTCTAAGACGCAAGTTAATTCAACTTTAGACACTTTTGATTCAACTGAAAAAAAGAAAAATTTAACTTTTTTATTAAGAAGTGAAGATAATAAAAAAAATATTCAAAATAAATAGAATTTTTTAAAAACTTAAATATGTTAAATACTTATACAAATAATTCTACTACCACTACTAAAATGCAAGGGCGATTATCCGCTTGGTTAGCAAAGCATAAACTAGCTCATCGACCTTTAGGTTTTGATTATCAAGGTGTAGAAATTTTACAAATTAGATCTGAAAATTGGCTTTCGATAGCGGTTGCTTTATATGTTTATGGTTCTAATTATCTTCGTTCCCAATGCGCTTATGATGTAGCACCTGGCGGGTTACTAGCCAGTGTATATCATTTTACAAAAATACAAGATAATGCGGATCAACCCGAAGAAATCTGTATAAAGATTTTTGTATCACGACAAAGATCTAAAATACCATCTGTTTTTTGGATTTGGAAAAGTGCGGATTTTCAAGAACGGGAATCTTACGATATGTTAGGAATTTCCTATGAAAATCATCCACGTCTTAAACGTATACTAATGCCTGATACTTGGATTGGTTGGCCTTTACGTAAAGATTATATTGTACCGGATTTTTATGAGCTACAAGATGCTTATTAACCTCTAAATTTAGGAGCTAAAATATGTGAACAAATGTTCAAAATATTTTTTGTTATATCAGATAACAAAAAATATAATTTACAAAAAAAAAACTAATATTAATTAAAGATCTATTCTTTGTAAAAAATTTTGTTTTATTATCTAATTTAAGACAATAAAATAAAATAATATATATGTAAGTATGGAATAAAAACAAAAGGTATATAAAATAATTTTAGAATGCCAGAAACCAGATTTGAACTGGTGACACAAGGATTTTCAGTCCTCTGCTCTACCAACTGAGCTATTCCGGCTTTTTTCATTGACTTATCCTAACATAAATTGAAAGCTTATGTCAATAAAAAATTATAGTTTTGGGGGTAGAGGGACTTGAACCCTCACGGTCAATAAAGCCAACGGATTTTCTTTCTACTACAATTTAAATTGTTGCTGAAATTAACATGTAAAACTGGACTCTATCTTTATCCTCGCTTAATATCTAAAAAATAAAATTTTAAATAAATTAAATTTTATTTATTAATAGAAATAATATTTAGAATATTATTCGTTAGGATAGCTTCCATTGAGTCTCTGCACCTATTTTAAATAAAATAAAATTTGGCTCAGGATTGCTTATACTTTTTTCAACCTAAGTTTCCCTGAATCTGAAAGCTAGCATTTAGTAAGTTTTTCTACTAAAGCTCAAATTATTTAAGTCCGTAGCGTCTACCAATTCCGCCATACCCCCTATTTTCAGTGACTCAAAATAAAAAATAAAATTTATAAAAAAAAAATATTTTTGATTAGTAGATTTTAGTTAGACTAAATAATTATAATATTTTATAAGTTTTAAGGCAATACTTTCTATATATATAAATATATATACAAATTTTTTTTAATTAGTAAAATCAACTATTTTTCTGTAATTAGTAATTATTGCATTATTAAAATTTTATTGATATAATAATTAAATTGTACAAAAGAAAATAAAAAAAAAATTATTATTATTATTTACTTCTATTGATAAAGCCTGCTTAGCTCAGAGGTCAGAGCACCGCACTTGTAATGCGATGGTCATCGGTTCGACTCCGATAGCGGGCTTTTTTTAATACTAAATCTATTACTAGAAATAACTCTTAAAATAAAAAATTTAAAAACTTTTAAAAGTTTCTTTATATAAAAAAAGAATACTGTTTTTTTTTGTAGTGTTTCTCATGTTATGATGTTTTTGACTAAAGAAAAATATATAATTTTTTGGTAAAAAAAGTTAAATGATTTGAGGTAAAAAAACTTTATAAACAAAAAGTAAATTAATTGAATACCTTTTATTTATTATTATTATTATAATATTATTATTATTTTATCTTTTTTTGTAAATTTTTTTGTAAAAATAAGGAGTTTTTATGTCCCGTTATCGAGGACCTCGTGTAAGAATAATACGTCGTTTAGGAGCTTTACCAGGACTAACTAATAAAACACCACAGTTAAAATCTAGTTCTATTAATCAATCAACATCAAATAAGAAAATTTCTCAGTATCGTATTCGTTTGGAAGAAAAACAAAAATTGCGTTTTCATTATGGAATAACAGAACGACAATTACTTAATTATGTACGTATCGCTAGAAAAGCAAAAGGATCAACAGGTGAAGTTTTATTACAATTACTTGAAATGCGTTTAGATAATATCATTTTTCGATTAGGTATGGCCCCTACGATTCCTGGAGCAAGGCAATTAGTAAATCATAGACATATTTTAGTTAATGATCGTCTAGTAGATATACCAAGTTATCGATGTAAACCTCAGGATTTTATTACTATAAAAGATCAACAAAAGTCCCAGACTATGATTAGTAAAAATATAGACTTTTATCAAAAATATAAAATACCAAATCATTTAACTTATAATTCTTTAAACAAAAAAGGATTAGTTAATCAAATATTAGATCGTGAATCCATTGATTTAAAAATAAATGAATTATTAGTTGTAGAATATTATTCTCGTCAAGCTTAACCAAGAACTAATAATTATATACATAAATTCTTTTTGCAACCCCGGAAAGAGAGGGATTCGAACCCTCGGTAAACAAAAGTCTACATAGCATTTCCAATGCTACGCCTTCGACCACTCGGCCATCTTTCCTATAATATCTTTCTGTGATTCTAAATCATAAGTTTATAGAATAGCAAGTTTTTTAGTTATTTTTAATAAATAAATTCAAGTTATTTAAATATTCAATATATATATATATTTAACTAAATTAATTATGAAAAGTTATTTTAATGGATTTATTCTCAAATAAAAGGGAATATTAGAAATTTGCCAAAGCTTTATTTTATTATGCCTCGATCTCAAAAAAATGATAATTTTATTGATAAAACTTTTACAATTGTTGCAGACATTTTATTACGAATAATTCCGACTACACAAAGGGAAAAAGAAGCTTTTACTTATTATAGAGATGGCGCGATTTGACCTTCGAACCCTTACAGAAATTTATTTAATAGGGAAGAAAACATGAAAATATTTAATTACATGAAACTTATACTTAGTGAAGGTTAATTTAAAAAAAAGAATTCCTTCTGTCGTGTACCCTCGATTGATGTAGCCTTTAATGTTTCAATTTTTTACGAGTTAGAGTATTAAGCAAAAGGTTAAAGCTATAATTTTGATTTTATTTTATAAGCATACATATTTGGAAAAGCATTACATGTAGAAATCGACAACACAAAAACTTCGTAAAATTTTAAATAAAATTTGTTTTATACTCAATAGTAAAAATTAGTTACTGATAAATTTATGGTTAGGAAAACAAAAATCCATCTCATTTGTAAATTGGGTACTCATATAACCATCGGAGATTGTCGAAAAAGCTAATCCTTTAAAAAACAAAGTGTTAAGAACAAAGAAAAGTTTAAAAATTCAATTTGAGATTAAAATTAAAATCCTTTTTAGAAGAAGGATGGCTAGCTATTTTTTGAAAAAACTAGCCCTTGTTACTTTATTAGATTGGATAAAATTTTTTATAAATTTTATAGAGTAATCCCTTTTATATAGTGAACAAGAGAAGCCGTATGAAATGAAAATTTCATGTACGGTTTTGAAACGAAGTTTATTCATTTTTTCTAGAATCATATAAACGATCGTAACGAATGTCAGCTCAATCTGAAGGAGAATATGCGGAAGCTTTACAAAATTATTATGAAGCTATGCGTTTAGAAATTGATCCCTATGATCGAAGTTATATACTATACAATATAGGCCTTATTCATACAAGTAACGGAGAACACGCAAAAGCTTTAGAATATTATTTTCAAGCATTAGAGCGAAACCCATCTTTACCACAAGCTTTTAATAATATGGCTGTGATCTGTCATTACGTGCGGCTATCGATATAATAGATTTTTTTAGTAAAAAACTACCATGAATTATAAATAAAAAAAGTGGAGACTTATTACATATAAATAACTAAAAAAGATTTTTATTAGCTGTAATAAATAAAACTTCATTATAGGTCTAAAAACAAAGAACGATTTAAATGAAAGTCTAAAATCTCTATGGATAATATAATTAAATTTATTAGAAAAGCACCGTAAAGATACAACAATATTATGGTCCGATAAAAAAATCTGTTTAATTAGAAAACTCATTTATGTAATAAAGTTGAGTTAAATGGTAATTAAATAAACAGCGGTGTAGTCTTAAATCCTAAAGAGATAAAGTATTTTTGATAAATTAATCATTAAATACTAAAAATTTTTAACTAAAAATAAGATAGTTACTCTAAATTTTTTTCTATGGGAGAAAAGATAAGAATAAAATAAAAAAAAAACTCTAATTTTTCTTTAAAATTTTATTTAAAACTTATTTCATTAATAAATTTTATATTATAAACCTACAATGATTAAAAATATTAAATACTAATTTAATAAAAAAGAATTTGTATACTTTTTTTAAATAAGGAAGTAATAATATAATAAATTTAATTAAGTGAGCCGTATGAGGTAGGAAACTCTCATGTACGGTTCTAAGGGAAGATGCTTTTAACTATCCCAACCGAGGAGAACAAGCTATTCAGCAAGGAGATTCTGAAACATCCGAAGCTTGGTTTAACCAAGCAGCAGACTATTGGAAACAAGCAATTTCGCTTGCTCCAAGCAATTATATTGAAGCACAAAATTGGTTAAAAATAACAGGGCGTTTTAAATAAAAAAATAATATAATAAAATAGAAATTTAAATTACTTTAACTAAAAATATAATTGAAATTAATATGGTCCATTAGGCACCTTAAAGATGTGTCATAATAAATTTGAATACCTGCCCTAGGTAACTTCTGTATTATAGTTGCTCCAGTTTTAAACTGAAAAAAAAAGAAAAAAGTTAGATAATAAAATAATAGATCTTTTTTAGAAGTTTACTATTCATTATTGGTGGGTTTTTCCTATGCCTCGTCTGAAGAGAGGAGAACCTCGATGACTATTCGTTCACCGGAACCAGAAGTCAAGATTATGGTAGAAAAAGATCCCGTAAAAACTTCTTTTGAAAAATGGGCTAAACCAGGGCATTTTTCAAGAACTTTAGCTAAGGGTCCTAATACTACAACTTGGATTTGGAACTTACATGCTGATGCTCATGATTTTGACAGTCATACAAATGATTTGGAAGAAATTTCTCGTAAAGTATTTAGTGCTCACTTTGGTCAGTTAGCTGTTATTTTTATTTGGCTAAGTGGTATGTATTTTCATGGAGCTCGTTTTTCAAATTATGAAGCATGGCTAAGTGATCCTACTCATATTAAACCCAGTGCTCAAGTTGTTTGGCCAATAGTAGGGCAAGAAATTTTGAATGGAGATGTAGGTGGAGGTTTTCAAGGAATACAAATAACCTCTGGGTTTTTTCAACTTTGGCGAGCATCTGGAATAACTAGTGAATTACAGCTTTATTCGACTGCAATAGGTGGATTAGTTTTTGCAGCTTCAATGCCCTTTGCTGGATGGTTTCATTATCATAAAGCTGCTCCTAAATTAGCTTGGTTTCAAAATGTAGAATCCATGTTAAATCATCATTTAGCGGGTCTATTAGGTTTAGGATCTTTATCTTGGGCAGGACACCAAGTACATGTTTCCTTACCTATTAATCGACTTTTAGATGCCGGAGTAGATCCTAAAGAAATACCACTTCCTCATGAATTTATTTTAAATCGTGATCTTTTAGCTCAGCTTTATCCAAGTTTTTCTAAAGGATTAACCCCATTTTTTACTCTAAATTGGTCAGAATATTCAGATTTTTTAACTTTTCGCGGAGGATTAAATCCAATTACTGGAGGTTTATGGTTAACTGATACAGCACACCATCATTTAGCTATTGCAGTTCTTTTTCTGGTAGCTGGTCATATGTATCGAACCAATTTTGGTATTGGTCATAGCATGAAAGAAATTTTAGAAGCTCATAAAGGTCCATTTACAGGCGAAGGCCATAAAGGATTATATGAAATTTTAACGACTTCATGGCATGCTCAACTAGCTATTAATCTAGCTATGCTAGGTTCTTTAACTATTATAGTAGCTCATCATATGTATTCTATGCCTCCTTATCCATATTTAGCCACTGATTACGCTACTCAACTTTCGTTATTCACACATCATATGTGGATTGGCGGTTTTCTTATAGTTGGAGCTGCTGCACATGCAGCTATTTTTATGGTAAGAGATTATGATCCAACGACTCAATACAACAATTTATTAGATCGTGTTTTACGACACCGTGATGCAATAATATCACATCTAAACTGGGTTTGTATTTTTTTAGGTTTTCATAGTTTTGGGCTATATATCCATAATGATACAATGAGTGCTTTAGGCCGTCCTCAAGATATGTCTTCAGATACTGCTATACAATTACAACCAGTTTTCGCTCAATGGATACAAAATACTCATGCTTTAGCACCTAGCTTAACAGCCCCTAATGCAGGAGCAAGTACTAGTTTAACCTGGGGAGGTGGTGATTTAGTTGCAGTAGGTGGAAAAGTTGCTTTATTACCAATTCCACTAGGAACCGCGGACTTTTTGGTACATCATATTCATGCTTTTACTATTCATGTAACTGTCTTAATACTATTAAAAGGTGTTTTATTTGCACGTAGTTCTCGTTCAATACCGGATAAAGCTAATCTTGGTTTTAGATTTCCTTGCGATGGACCTGGAAGAGGGGGAACATGCCAAGTATCTGCCTGGGATCATGTTTTTTTAGGTTTATTCTGGATGTACAATGCTATTTCAGTAGTTATTTTCCATTTTAGCTGGAAAATGCAATCTGATGTGTGGGGTAGTATCAGCGATCAAGGAATCGTTACGCATATTACAGGAGGAAATTTCGCACAAAGTTCAATTACCATTAATGGATGGCTTCGTGACTTTTTATGGGCACAAGCATCTCAAGTAATTCAATCTTATGGTTCTTCATTGTCCGCATACGGTCCTTTATTTTTGGGTGCTCATTTCGTTTGGGCTTTTAGTTTAATGTTTTTATTTAGTGGTCGCGGATATTGGCAAGAACTTATTGAGTCTATCGTTTGGGCTCACAACAAATTAAAAGTTGCCCCTGCTATTCAGCCTAGAGCCTTGAGTATTGTACAAGGCCGCGCTGTAGGAGTAGCTCATTACCTTCTGGGTGGGATTGCCACAACATGGGCATTCTTCCTAGCGAGAATTATTTCAGTAGGATAATGGCTAGGAGGATTTGAAAAGCATTATGGCATCAAGATTTCCGAAATTTAGCCAGGGCCTATCTCAAGACCCAACTACTCGTCGTATTTGGTTTGGTATCGCCACCGCGCATGACTTTGAAAGTCATGATGATATGACTGAAGAACGTCTTTATCAAAAAATTTTTGCTTCTCACTTTGGTCAGCTAGCAATCATTTTTTTATGGACCTCTGGTAATTTATTTCATGTAGCTTGGCAAGGCAATTTCGAAGCATGGGGGCAAGATCCTTTACATGTACGACCAATTGCTCATGCAATTTGGGATCCACATTTTGGTCAACCAGCTGTAGAAGCATTTACTCGAGGCGGAGCGTCAGGTCCAGTTAATATAGCTTATTCTGGAGTATATCAATGGTGGTATACAATTGGTTTACGTAGTAATCAAGATCTTTATACCGGAGCTCTTTTTCTATTATTTATCTCAGCTCTTTTTCTAATAGCAGGCTGGTTACATTTACAGCCGAAATGGAAACCGAGTGTTTCATGGTTTAAAAATGCGGAATCTCGTCTTAACCATCATTTATCAGGACTTTTTGGAGTAAGTTCTTTAGCATGGACTGGACATTTAGTTCATGTGGCTATTCCTGAATCTCGAGGTGAACATGTAAGATGGAATAATTTGTTAACAGCATTACCCCATCCCCAAGGTTTAGGACCTTTTTTTGCAGGACAATGGAATGTTTATGCTCAAAATCCTGACTCAAATAGTCATTTATTTGGTACTTCTGAGGGATCGGGTACTGCTATTCTAACTTTTCTTGGAGGATTTCATCCACAAACACAAAGTTTATGGTTGACTGATATGGCTCATCACCATTTAGCTATTGCAGTTATTTTTATTATAGCTGGTCATATGTATAGAACTAATTTTGGTATTGGTCATAGTATGAAAGAAATTTTAGAAGCACATACTCCTCCGGGAGGCCGCTTGGGTCGTGGACATAAAGGTCTTTATGATACGATTAATAATTCTCTTCATTTTCAATTAGGTCTTGCTTTAGCTTCTCTAGGAGTTATTACTTCTTTAGTAGCTCAACATATGTATTCTTTACCTCCATACGCATTTTTAGCACAAGACTCTACTACCCAAGCCGCATTATATACTCATCACCAATATATTGCTGGATTTATAATGACAGGTGCTTTTGCTCACGGAGCTATTTTCTTTATAAGAGATTATAATCCAGAACAAAATAAAGATAATGTATTAGCAAGAATGTTAGAACATAAAGAAGCCATTATATCACATTTAAGTTGGGCTAGTCTATTTTTAGGCTTCCATACTTTGGGACTTTATGTTCATAATGATGTTATGCTCGCTTTTGGTACTCCAGAAAAACAAATTTTAATTGAACCTGTGTTTGCCCAATGGATACAAGCTGCTCATGGTAAAGCTTTGTATGGTTTTGATGTACTTTTATCCTCAGCAGATAGTCCAGCTTTTAATGCTGGTCAGACTATATGGTTACCAGGTTGGTTAGATGCTATTAATAATAATAGTAATTCGTTATTTTTAACTATTGGTCCTGGAGATTTCCTAGTTCATCATGCTATCGCTTTAGGTTTACATACAACTACATTAATTTTAGTAAAAGGTGCTTTAGATGCACGTGGCTCTAAATCAATGCCAGATAAAAAAGAATTTGGTTATAGTTTTCCGTGCGATGGTCCAGGACGCGGAGGAACTTGTGATATTTCAGCATGGGATGCTTTTTATTTAGCTGTTTTTTGGATGTCAAATACTATTGGATGGGTTACTTTTTATTGGCATTGGAAACATATTACTTTATGGCAAGGAAATGTCGCTCAATTTAACGAATCTTCTACATATTTAATGGGATGGTTACGCGATTATCTATGGTTAAACTCTTCACAACTTATTAACGGGTATAATCCATTTGGTATGAATAGTTTATCTGTTTGGGCATGGATGTTCTTATTTGGACATCTCGTCTGGGCTACTGGATTTATGTTTCTAATTTCTTGGCGTGGATATTGGCAAGAACTTATTGAAACTTTGGCTTGGGCTCATGAACGTACGCCTTTAGCAAATTTAGTTCGCTGGAAAGACAAACCAGTAGCTCTTTCTATTGTTCAAGCAAGATTAGTCGGATTAGCCCACTTCTCAGTAGGTTATATATTTACTTATGCTGCTTTTTTAATTGCTTCTACATCCGGTAAATTTGGTTAATAATCATCAAATAGAATAAATAAAATTTCTTGAATAGAATAGACTTTGGTTTTAAAATCAAAGTCTATTCTATTCAATATATGAAAGAACATAGAAAGATAGAATAAAAGGAGAAAAAAAAAAGGTGAAAAAAAGTTTTAAATAAAATTTTAATTTATTCACTTTTTTAATTAAAACAAATATTTTACTCATTAAAAAAATCATGGCAAAGAAAAGTCTTATTGAAAGGGAAAAAAAGAAACAGAAATTAGAGAAAAAATACCAAAATTTTCGTCAATCTGTAAAAAAAAAAATAAAAGAAACTTTATCTTTAGATGAAAAATGGGAATTACAAAAAAAATTACAAACTTTACCACGTAATAGTGCACCTACAAGACTTCATCGTCGCTGCTTTTTAACCGGAAGGCCTAGAGCAAATTATCGTGATTTTGGTTTATCTAGACATGTATTACGAGAAATGGCTCATGCATGTTTTCTACCTGGAATAACTAAATCCAGTTGGTAAAAAATTTTGAAGAGGCATGAGAAAAAACTATAATTAAAAATCCCCCTAATTTTAAATTCTAATTCTAGTTGGGGGGTTTCATCCACGAATGAAAAAAGTAATTGTCTAATCAATTGAAAATATGTTATTATAAAGTGACGCGGGGTAGAGCAGCCTGGTAGCTCGCAAGGCTCATAACCTTGAGGTCATGGGTTCAAATCCCGTCTCCGCTAAATTTTTAGTATAAAATATCAAAATATAGATAGTAGATAAAAAATAAACTTTAGTTTATCATTATTTTTAAAACTTTTTTCTTTCCTTAAATTAATTTATTATTTAGCACTAATTCTATTATAATAATCTCAAAAGAGGCGGGTAGCGGGAATCGAACCCGCATATTCTCCTTGGCAAGGAGGAATTTTACCATTAAACCATACCCGCAGTTATATTTTATATATATATATAATTTGTATACATATATATATATATATATTTTTTTTAATATAGTCAATTATTTCTTAGATTTTTTTAGTTAAATGATAAATTGGAATAATTTGAAATAAAAAAACCCTCCCTAGTAGAAAATATTTATTTTATTATCAGAGGACTTGTATAAAATGCCTTTTAGAACCTATAATATAAAGTCTACGAAGGGAGGGAAATAAGGACGTTTTACTTTACTTCATTTCTTAAATTTCATAATCAAAATAAAATTTTACGATATAAATGAATTAAGAACACCAACCAAAAACACCAATCCAATCCATAATGAAGCACCTGAAAACACAACATTTTTACTACTTGACCAACCATCAGGAGAGGCAAGTACGACAGGTACACCAATTACTAAAAGAAACGAAATAGCAATTAATGCAAACACAGCCAACTGAAAGGCAATAGTCATGGTTGTGGTTCTCCAAGTTAAAAAAATAAAATAAGTTATACCATTAATCCTTTTCTAGTAGTTATTTACTTACTGAGCCAAAAATATTTCAGATTTTTTTTTAATTCAAAAATTTAATATTTACTTTTTATTTAGTAACAATACTGTTAAATAAGTTTTTATTATTATATAATTATAATTAATGACCTTACTATTTTTTATTTTACTTAAAGAAAATAGGAGAGATGGCCGAGTGGTTTATGGCTCCGGTCTTGAAAACCGGCATAGTTTTTGAAACTATCGAGGGTTCGAATCCCTCTCTCTCCTTTCAATCTTCTGCTAAATAAAACTTTTTTTATGAAAAACAATTAAATTTTATTAAAATGACTCGACTTTTTTAGTCGAGCCATTTTAAAGTATCAATAACTAATTTATTTTTTAGTTATTAGTTAAGAGGTGTCATAGAAAGAACGGGCTCAAAATCGCGATCGATTCCTTTTTCAAATCCAGCTGCAGCTGCACGTGCTCTTCCTGCATGCCATAAATGACCCACAAAGAAAAAGAATCCTAACACGAAATGGGAAGTAGCTAACCAACTTCGTGGAGAAACATAGTTTACTGCATTGATTTCGGTAGCTACGCCACCTACGGAATTTAAAGAACCTAATGGCGCATGAGTCATATACTCTGCAGAACGTCGTTCTTGCCAAGGTTGAATATCTTTTTTCAATTTACTCAAATCTAACCCGTTAGGACCTCGTAACGGTTCTAACCATGGAGCACGAAGATCCCAAAAACGCATGGTTTCTCCTCCAAAGATAATTTCTCCAGTTGGAGAACGCATAAGGTATTTACCTAGACCAGTAGGTCCTTGAGCTGAACCTACGTTAGCTCCAAGTCGTTGATCTCTAACTAAGAAAGTGAACGCTTGCGCTTGAGATGCTTCTGGTCCAGTAGGGCCATAAAATTCACTTGGATAAGCGGTATTATTGGACCAGACAAAACAGCAAGCTATAAAACCAAAAACTGCAATAGCTCCTGGACTATGAGATAAATAAGCTTCTCCAGACCACACAAGAGCACGACGAGCCCAAGCAAATGGTTTTGTTAAGATATGCCAGATTCCACCAAAAATACAAATAGAACCTAACCAAACATGTCCTCCAATAATATCTTCTAAGTTATCTACACTAACAATCCATCCTTCGCCACCAAAAGGGGATTTAAGTAAATAACCAAATATAACACTAGGACTAAGGGTAAGATTTGTAATTTTTCTTACATCGCCCCCTCCAGGAGCCCAAGTATCATAAACACCTCCAAAATATAAGGCTTTAAATACTGAAAGAAAAGCGCCAGCACCTAATAAGATTGAATGGATACCTAAAATAGTAGTCATTTTATTTTTATCTTTCCAAACATAACCAAAAAATGGAAAAGATTCTTCTAGAGTTTCTGGTCCGATAAGCGCATGATAAATACCTCCGAAGCCCAAAACTGCCGAAGAAATTAAATGAAGTACTCCAGATACAAAATATGGAAAAGTATCTATAACTTCCCCACCAGGACCTACTCCCCATCCTAAGGTAGCTAAATGAGGAAGTAAAATTAGTCCTTGTTCATACATAGGTTTTTCTGGTACAAAATGAGCTACTTCGAAAAGATTCATTGCTCCAGCCCAGAATACGATTAATCCAGCATGAGCTACATGAGCACCTAGTAATTTACCAGATAAATTAATAAGTCTAGCATTACCAGCCCACCAAGCAAAACCAGTGGTTTCTTGATCACGACCACCTAACGACAAGGTTCCATTAAAGAGCGTTTCCACGTGGTAGAACCTCCTCGGGGAATACAAGATTTTCATGAGGCTGATCTTGAGCTGCCATCCAAGCACGGATACCTTCATTTAAAAGAATATTTTTAGTATAAAAAGTTTCAAATTCAGGATCTTCTGCTGCACGAATTTCCTGAGAAACAAAGTCATAAGCTCGTAGATTTAAAGCCAGACCAACTACTCCAATAGCGCTCATCCATAAACCAGTTACTGGAACAAATAGCATAAAAAAATGCAACCAGCGTTTGTTGGAAAAAGCAACACCAAAAATTTGGGACCAAAAACGATTAGCTGTAACCATAGAATAAGTTTCTTCAGATTGAGTTGGGTTAGAAGCACGAAATGTATTTGCACCATCACCATCTTCAAATAAAGTGTTTTCAACAGTTGCACCATGAATAGCGCACGAAAGAGCAGCTCCTAAAACTCCAGCAACCCCCATCATATGAAAAGGGTTTAAAGTCCAGTTATGAAAACCTTGAAAAAATAAAATGAATCGAAAGATAGCTGCTACACCAAAGCTAGGTGCAAAAAACCAACCTGATTGACCAAGGGGATAAATTAGAAATACAGAAACGAAAACAGCAATTGGACCAGAAAAAGCAATTGCATTATAAGGGCGTAATTGCACAGATCGAGCTAGCTCAGATTGACGCGACATAGAACCTATTAAAGCAAAAGCACCATGAAGAGCGACAAAAGTCCATAAACCTCCTAATTGACACCAACGAGTAAAATCTCCTTGTGCTTCCGGACCCCATAATAGCAATAAAGAATGTGCTAAACTATTAGCAGGAGTAGAAACTGCCGCAGTTAGAAAATTACAGCCTTCTAAATAAGAGCTAGCCAATCCATGAGTATACCATGAAGTAACAAAAGTTGTACCTGTAAACCATCCACCTAGAGAAAAATAGGCACATGGAAAAAGTAATAGACCAGACCAACCTACAAATACAAAACGGTCTCTTCTTAGCCAGTCATCCATGCTATCAAATAAACCTTTTGGTTCTTTGGAAGACTTTCCAATGGCTATAGTCATAGTGATTCTCCTATTCAACTATTATAATCATTTTTAAGTACCTTAAATAGAAAATAAAAATTAAATAATATTTCTATTTTTTTGTAAACAAACTCTTCTGCATCTTAGACAACTAAAGATTTGGAAGATAGGTAAACTTTTCTTTTCTTTGTTATTTATTTTTGTGCATGTCCCTTTAACTCAAATTTTTTTTTATTTTACTTTTTTTCTAGCAAAATCTATTATAAGAATAGCCAATTTATTTAGAATAAAAATCTTTAAATTTACTAAAAGATTATTTATATATTTTAAATATTTCTTTATAGAAATAAATAAAAATTTTATTAAAAATGTACTACTGTTATTAATTCATAATTAATCTATCAAGTATATTATATCAATTAATTATCTTATATCCAATTTAGTCAGAATATTTCCTAAAAAAATAATTATTTAGTGAATCCAATTTTAATATTTTGTTATTTTGTTTTCATTTTTAATATTTTTGTTCATAAAATTTTTTATAATATTTTCTATTTAAATTAAATTAATGTATTATTACTTAAAAAAAAAACATAATTTTATATTATTTTTATTCTATTTATTTTCCCAATAATTCAAAAACTTTTATTTAAATATAAGTATATAAGCCCTTTATCAGATTTGAACCGATGACTTACGCCTTACCATGGCGTTACTCTACCACTGAGTTAAAAGGGCAACTTTAAGAAATTATTAAAAAATTAATATAAATAGAGTTTGTGATAAAAAGGATATATTTGTCAACTTAAATTTTATTACTCAAAGTTAAATTACAAATTTATTTAACTTTTTTAAAATTTAAATTTTTTTTCATTTACTTTTATTTAAAGTTTTTATCAAGATATTTTTCTAATTACTTATAATTAACGAAATGATGTATATTATTAACTATTGACAGTAAATAAAGAATTAAGTAACATAAATATGAGGATTAAGCCCCCATCGTCTAGTGGCCTAGGACACCTCTCTTTCAAGGAGGCGACGGGGATTCGAATTCCCCTGGGGGTATTACGAAAAAGTATTTGTAATATTTCACTATTAGATAAAATCTTTTATATAATAATTGAAAAAAGAAAAAAAATAACAAAGTGATTAATTAATCTAACTTTGTTATTTTTTTTCTTTTTTGGGTCGATGCTCGAGCGGTTAATGGGGACGGACTGTAAATCCGCTGGCAATGCCTACGCTGGTTCAAATCCAGCTCGGCCCAAAATTTATCCAAATTAAAAAAAATGAAAATTTTACATATTTTTTTTCATTCTCTAATTAAATAAAATTTTTTTATAATTAAATTTTTTTTATAAAAAAAAAGGTTTACTTAATAAACTGTTATTAATTTGACATAAAGCTTTTTAGATCGCCATAATAAATATATATATATTTATAGGGATTGTAGTTCAATTGGTTAGAGCACCGCCCTGTCAAGGCGGAAGTTGCGGGTTCGAGTCCCGTCAATCCCGTATGTCTAATTAAAATAAATTAAATAATTTAGATAAATTTTTATTAGTATTTAGAAATATTTTATTAAGCTAATTTCAATAAATTTTTTTTTATTTTATTACTAAATAAAATATTTCTAAATATTAATTTTTTCTATTTTTTATATCTTTAAATAAAATCAAGTAACTTTTAGTTCATTTTGTTTATTTTATTAATAAAAAATTCAATTTCGTTTTGAAAAAGCCATTTCTTTCTAAGTAATATTTTCGTCATTTCATTTAATGAAACTTGATGTAAAATAAAAAAATTTAATAAATATTGATAAATTTCTAAAAGAGTATAATAAATAAAAGAATCATTAAATAATAAATTATTTACTTTTAACCATCTTTGTTGATTATTTAATAATTCAAAACGAGTCACAGTTTCTAGTGGGTTTTCAATTAGCCAACGTTGATATAAATATACAGGAGTAAATACTTGTGGGCGTTTTAATTGAACACCAATTCCCTCAATACGTTTAAAAGTTTCAATATTATTTTTTTCAATAAAAGGTAATTGATTCCACCAATTTATAGAAAAGTCATTTATGGAATCTCGACCATATCCACGGCGAAGGAAAAATTGTTTAATTTTTTGACTCGAACGAGATTTTTCGCGTTCTCTTCTTGCCCCATAAGTAACATATAATCTTCTTAACATTTCTTCATCTATAAATAAATTTTGACGTGAAAAAATGAAATGATGATTTCGGAATAATAAACCAGTAGGGTCCCAAAGAAATCGTCCTCCGATAAATAACATAGGTTTACTAGATAATCGAAATTCCATTCGGTATTCTGTGAATAATCGCGAAAATCCTAGGATTACAAACTGCTCTTCTAATAAAATATCTTCTAATTGAAATTCTAATTCTTGTACATTTCTTCGTCTTATTCGAGATAAAACCCTTTCATAAGGAAGTTGCTCTTTTGTTTTGTGCTGAATAATTTCAAAAAATTGAGAATTTTTTTGTGAACCATTAAATTCTTTCTTTTCTTTTTTTTTTGAAAAATCAAAATTATATATAACTTTAAATTCATTAGGTCTGTTTATCCAATTGAATAAATTAGTACGAATAAAATTAAGACGAGATATTTTAGGAGCCCAAGTTATATTACTAGTTAATTGATAAAGTTCTTTTTTATAAGAAATTTTTTGATTAAAAGATTCAGTCAACACTGTATTTTTTGCATCTTGATTCATTACTGAAAAAAGTCCTTTTTTAATCATATGTAAAGGATTTTTTGATTGAAACTGAAAATTAAAACTATTTTCTTTATTAGTATTTTTTTTCTCAAATATTTCTAACCATGAAAACTCTATTAAAAGACTTTCTAAAATATTACAAGCTAAATAAAAATCATTTTCAGCATATTTATCAAGCGAAATTAAATTATCTGGTTTATTTTCTAATATGAACCAAGAATCTCGAGCAGCTAACCCGGCTAAACAACCTAAAATATAAGGTAAAATAGTTAATTCTTTTATTGTTGATTCAAAAATTGAAGGCTCTAAATACCATTTAGATAAATAATAAAATTTTTTTTTCCACAAATCGTTACCAAAATATAAAGGATTTCTAGGTGAGTCTTTTAGAAATAAATTTTGTACAAGAACTTTTCCAACTTTATAAAAAAGTATCCCATAATTCTGTGTAAAATTTATTTTATTATTTATATATGTAGAACCTAAAGCTTGTCTATGAAAAGCTAATCTTATAGTATTTTTTTCTATCATAGATCGATTTTGAACAATACTAATTAATAAAATTTCATTAATTAGTCCTGATAAATCTCGTGCATTATACCCTATGGTTCTATATCCAAATTCGTTAATACATGATTTTTTATTTTTCGAATAAAAATATTCACTATTTTTACTGTGTAATAAAATCGAAATTTTTTTTTGTCTTTGTAAAATATTAAACATTCGAATATTTATTAATCGATCTAATCTATTTGGAGAAATTAAAGCAGGATCCACTTTTTTAGGAAAATGAGTCGAACCAATAATAACTATATTGTGAGTATTTTTTTTATTAAAACCAGTTTGAAAATATTTTAAGAAAATACCAAGTAAAAAAGTTGGATCAGATTCCACATTTTGAGTTGAACGATTTACATTAAGTTCATGAATATTTTGCATCCATACTATACACGGAGAGAGTTTTTTTGCTAATTCTAAAATAAGATTTAATCTTCGTAAACTTTCCATTAAAATGTTCATCCAACTCTCAGTTATAATATCAGGTTTATTATATAAAAGTTTATTTATAGATATTTTTATTAAAGGAACAAAAGAATTTGCTGCTAGATTTTTAACCAAATAAGAGCGTCCAGTTTCTAATGAACCTATTAACAAAATTCCTTTTGAAGAAAAAAGTCTTAATTCAAGTGGAACAGGTTTTTTATACAGAGTTGATTCTAAAGTATCAATTTGCCATGGAATAGGTAAAAAAGTCGTTTTTTGCCAGGAAGATAAAAAAACTAAATTTTCTGCTAAATAAAATTGATGAAATGGATAATTTACTAAATTTTTTTGATAATTTTCAGTTAAATTTTCTAAATAATTTTTCAATTTTTGTTGTTTCACAATTGGATTATCAAATTGAAAAAGTATAGAGTTATTATTAGAAGTAAATCTCGATCTATATTGCTCAATGCTTTTATTAGTTATCAAAGATTGAACTAATAGTTTTCGTTCTCTGCGAGAAAGATCAACTCCTTTATTGTTAATTAATAATTTATTTATTTTTTTTTTTGTAAATAAATAAAATTTTACATTTTTTATATAATGTTTTAAATTTCTAAAAAAATGCATTAATAGATTTTCTGATTTAATAAATTGTATTGAATTATTATGGATTAAATTATCTAAATATCTTCCACGTGAAGAATCTATTAAAGATTGAATTATTTCAAAAGATCTCCATAGTTCAAAATAATCTGAGCCTAATAAACTGGAAAAATATTTTTGAAAAACGAAATAGATAAAAATAATAAAACTTATAGTCGCTATATATTGTTTATTCCATTTAGTAACCAAATTGAGAGAAAAAGATGGCCGTATTATTTGTTGATTATTAGATTGTTTATTAATTTGTTTCAATAAACGTAAATTCCAACTTTCAAATGAATTACCAATAATTCTGTTTTTTAAATCAAATAATAAAATTTTTAATAAATACTCTAATTTTTTTATTTTATTTTGTAAAATAGTTGGTAAAATATAATTAAATTGATCATTAATATTTAATAATAATTCTGAAAATAAATTTAAAACTATATTTTTAAAATACTTCCACCATTTGAAAGTAAAAAACCATAGTATATATTTTTCAAATAAAGTCCACTTTACTGATTTTTTAAATATTTGATGTATTTTAGTTTGTGGAATTAATTTAATAGGATTTATTGAAAAAGATATTTTTTTTTCATCATTAAAATTTTTCTTATTTATATCATTATTATTTAAAATAATATTTATTAAATTTGCTTTAGAATTAGATTTTATGATAAATAATTTATTAATCCAATTAACTATTTGATTATTTTCGTTTTTTATTTTTACAAAAAACTCAGAAAGTAAATAATTTTTAAGATCATCTATTTGATAAACATTTTTTTCTTTTAACGCATTTTGAATAGAGGGAGTTTTATCTAAATTAATTTTTTTAAAAATTTTTTTTTTTTCATAAAAAACGGGATTAAATTTAACTAATGAAATGAATAACTTATTTTGGTCAAACTTATGTAAAAAGATTAATTTTCTAGAATTAAATCTTTCAAAATTTTTTGATAAAAAAGTTTTATATATTTGTGATTTAATATTTGAATTTTTATTCAATTTTGTGTAAAAAAAAGTTAATTTATTATTAGACAAACAATTTTTTTTTATAGCTATATTTTTTATTAATTGTGTATATATTAAATTATTTTTTTTCTTTTTTTTTGAATAAAAATTTAAGTTTTTTTTATAACTTAACTTAGAATAATATAAAAAATTGAATAATGTTAGTGTATCTGCTTTAGACAATTGAGAATTTAATAATATTTCATTAGACATTTTCATAGAACTAAAATAAATTTTTTCATTTTGCCATATTGACGGAAAAAAAATGCTATTAAAATTTTTTGTGCAAATTATATTATTATTATTAAAATAATGAATAAGAAAATTAGTAATTAATATTTTATCAAAATAAAAATATGTGTTTAATTTATAATAAATATTAAATGTTACTTGCTCTAATAAAATATTTTTATTTAAAAAAATATTTTGAATTTTTGTTTTAATATTTATAATTTTTGGAAAATCAATAAATTGTTTTGAAATTTTATTAACATTTTTTTGAAAAATAGATATAAAAGTCTTATAAAATATATAAATAGTTTTTTTATTTATTTTATTAGACCATTGCCTAATTAAATTTTTACTATTTAAAAAAGTTATTTTATTAGATAAAAATAATAAATTTTTTTGTTTTTCAATAAAAAATTTGAATGCTTTTTTATTTATTTTTCTTTCATTAATTAAAGTATATTGATTAAAATTATAATAAATATAATTATTTTTTTTTATATTATTATTAGAATAATAAAAATAGTTTTTTCCTTTTTTTTTCCAATTTAATACATTTTGATCAATTGTAATTTTTATTAATTTTTCTAAATTTTTTTTTTTTCTATAATAAAACAATTTATTAATTAAAAATAAATTTTTAAAAATTTTTATTGAATTTTTGTAAAACTTATCATAAATTATTTTATAATCATTTGTAATTTTAATATAAATTTCTAAAAAAATATTGTAAATTTTAATTTTTTTTTTTAAATCATTTTTTATTAAAACTTTATTTTTTTCATTCTTTTTTTCATAAATTATTTTAGTAATTAATAATTTTTTTTCTAATTTAGAATTTTTTTTATTTTCATAATCCAAAGTACAATCAGCAGTTTTGGTATAAAATAAATTATATTTAATTATTAATAAATTTAATGTATCTAGAAAAATAGGTAAATTTACAAAATAATTACTTTGAAATAATAAACTTTTGTTGTATTTTATATTTCCATTATAATTAGTGATACTAATATATTTGTTAATAAAAAACCATAATAAATAAAAAATATTTTTAGAGGATTTGTAATTTATTAATGAAACTAAATTTTTTATATTTTTTTTTTTTTTATAAATAGTCTTATAAGCATAATCTAAAAAAATGAAAGAATTCAAATTTTTATAATTTGTTTTAATTTTCCATAAAAAAATTAATCTATAATTATTTGATTTTATAAAATGCCTAAAAAAGTTATTTTTTTGTTTTTCAACTATTCTAAATTTTTTTCTATATTTTTTCGTAGTAGAAAAAGCAATACTTAATTCATCTATAGGCAAAGTATTAGAAAAAAAATTAGAACTAAATTTTGAAATTTTTTTATTTTTAAGAAAAAATTTATTTGTAGTATATTTTTTATTTTCTATAAATAAATTTTTTATCCATAATATTAAATTATTTTTTAAAAAAGGATTCAAAAATAAATTTGAATTTATTATGTTTTTCTTGTTTCGATCAAAAAAAAGTATATCCCAAATAATATCTTGTTTAACGTTTTTGCTATTCAAACTTTTTTTATCTAAAAACCATTTCAAAAAATTTTTGTTCGATTTAACAAAACTAGTTTCAACTAAATTTAAACTTCTTTCTATTTTAGGTTTCTTTTTTTTTTCTAACTCAAAGTTTTGATCACTTATTTCATAATTATTTATTAATTTATTAGAGTTTTTTATTTTATATAAAATATATTTTGACATTTTATATAAAATTTCTGATAAAACGTCACCGGCTCTTAAATTTTTTTTTTTATGATATAATGATTTTAATTTGAATAACCTTATGTCTAATTTATTTCTATTAATATAAATTTCATTTAAATTATTTTTATCTTCAAATAAACCTTTTTTATATAAGTGCCATATATAGGATTCGGCATAATTATTAAAAAAAAGCCATCCTTTTTTTTTAATTAAAATATAAGATTTTGCGATAATTGGATCAGCTTCACCCCAAAATTTTAAATTTTGAATTATAGTTTTTTTTACTAAATAAAATTGTTTACGATTTACTTTTTTTTGATAAGATACCGGAATTGAAAAAAATAATTTAGTATTATAACTTTTGTTGTCCAAATTAATTATTGAATCGAAATTATTTAATTTTAAAGGACTTTCTATTTCAAAAAATAATTTTTCACAAAAAGCACAAAATATTTGAAGAACTAAAGTATCTTCTAATGTTTTTTTATGTTCATTTAATCCTAATTTCCTATTTTTTTTTGAATTTTCAAAAAAAATAGAATTAAATTTATTTTCCCAATCATAATTTTGACAAAGTATATTAGTTATATAGAATTTAAAAAAAAATTTTAAATCATTTGTATTTTTTTTTTTTAATAATTTATCAATTTTGTTTATAGAATTGGAAGATATTTTCCAACTAGGCAGAATTTCTTTTATAATCCAAAGTTTCCACCATTCTGAGGTTTTAATTAAATTTTTATTGTATGCAGGTATAACATATAGTTTTTTTTTTAAACTTGCTCTAATAATAGAATATTGTTTCTTTTTTTTTAAATCAAAATTTTTGGAAAGAGACTGATGTGTAAAAGTCGAAATATTTTTTTTATTAAAGGTTTTCTTCAAATCTTTTTCTTTATATTTACAATAATTTATGTGTCCAGAAACTATTTTAACTAAATTTAAATTTTTTTTTTCAATAATAGCTTTATTACTTAAACGATATAAAAAAATTGATAATGTAAGTAATAAAAAAGTATTGAATATTGAATTTTTGTTAGTTTTCGAACTATTTAAATCACGTAAAATTAATGAACTAATAATTCGAAAGTCAAAAAATTTAATAAAATTTTCTTTATTAAAAAAAAGTCTAATTAAAAATTTAACTAAATTTGATTCTGCCCATATCTCAAAAAAATATTGAGGGTTTTTTATTTCTTCCAATTTTAATCTCTTATATAAGTATTTGTTTTTTGATAATTCTTGTTTCATTTTTTTTACAGCAGTTAGATAAAACTTTATAATAACTAGATTTTTATATGGAAATTTCAACTAAATAACTTTAAAAATTTAATCTTTTTTGCTATTTTTCGTTCATAGAAAAATAGTAAATGTATTTAAGCATTGCTAATTTTTTTATTTATAAAAAAAAAATTAGCTAGTATTTTAGCTAAAATTAAAATTTAACAGTTATCATTTTATTTAATATATTTATGTTATTCTATTTATAATGACATAAACAAAAGGTTTCGTCAACTAATTATTAAAAATTAAATTAAATTTTTTTTATTAAATTATTCTTTATAAATAATAATAAAATTTAATTTAAATTTATTTTGAATGGGCGAACGACGGGAATTGAACCCGCGCGTGGTGGATCCACAATCCACTGCCTTAATCCACTTGGCCACGTCCGCCTTTTTTCAAATTTATTAATTTCTACTAGATAAAAAATAATGACCTTAGGAACTAAAGCCCTAAGGTCATTATTTTTCAAGTTGTTATCCTATTTTATATAATTTTGTTATTTTAAAATTATAACTAAAATATTAACCATTTACAGAAGGAGCTTCAACAGAAGCTAAATCTAGAGGGAAGTTGTGAGCGTTACGTTCATGCATAACTTCCATACCAAGGTTAGCACGGTTGATGATGTCAGCCCAAGTGTTAATTACACGGCCTTGACTGTCAACAACAGATTGGTTAAAGTTGAAACCATTTAGGTTGAAAGCCATTGTGCTGATACCTAATGCAGTAAACCAGATACCTACTACAGGCCAAGCAGCTAAAAAGAAGTGTAAGGAACGAGAGTTGTTAAAGCTAGCGTATTGAAAAATAAGTCTACCAAAGTAACCATGAGCAGCTACGATGTTGTAAGTTTCTTCTTCTTGACCAAACTTGTAACCTGCGTTAGCAGACTCATTCTCAGTAGTTTCTCGGATTAAACTTGAAGTTACCAAGGAACCATGCATAGCACTAAATAGAGAGCCGCCGAATACACCAGCTACACCAAGCATGTGGAATGGGTGCATAAGGATGTTATGTTCTGCTTGGAACACAATCATAAAGTTGAAAGTACCAGAGATTCCTAAAGGCATACCGTCAGAGAAGCTTCCTTGACCAATAGGGTAGATCAAGAAAACAGCAGTAGCAGCCGCAACAGGAGCTGAATATGCAACAGCGATCCAAGGACGCATACCTAAACGGAAGCTAAGTTCCCATTCACGACCCATGTAGCAAGCTACACCAAGTAAGAAGTGAAGAACGATTAGTTCATAAGGACCACCATTGTATAGCCATTCATCAACGGAAGCAGCTTCCCAAATTGGGTAGAAGTGCAAACCGATAGCTGCAGAAGTAGGAATAATAGCACCAGAGATTATGTTGTTTCCGTAAAGAAGAGAACCAGAAACAGGCTCACGAATACCATCAATATCTACAGGAGGAGCTGCGATGAAAGCGATAATGAATACAGAGGTTGCAGTTAACAGGGTAGGGATCATTAATACACCGAACCATCCGATGTAAAGGCGGTTTTCAGTGCTGGTAACCCAGTCGCAAAAGCGACCCCATAAGCTTGCGCTTTCGCGTCTTTCTAAAGTTGCAGTCATGATAAAACTTGGTTTGTAAAATAATAATAATAAGTTACCCAAGTATAGAAACTTGTTAATTTATAGTATTACACAAAATGTATTACTATGTCAACCGTTCTTTAAAATGAAGCTATTTATAAAAAAAGTAATGAAAAAAAAAGAATTTTTCGCAATTAAGTAATTTATCTTTATATAGCAAAGAATATAAAGATAATATTTTATATTGAGAATTATTAATTTAAACTAAACTAAAATGGGTTGCCCGGGGCTCGAACCCGGAACTCGTCGGATGAAAGTGGATGAATTTATTTTTATTTCTTTATTCAAATAAAAAGAAAAACACCTCTTCCCAAACCGTGCTTGCAATTTTTATTGCACACGGCTTTCTCTATGTAGTCATTTTCTCTTTCCAAAATTTTTATGAGTAAGTTTTTAATTATTATTAAACTAATAGTTTTATTAATTAAACTAATAGTTTTATTAATTAAACTAATAGTTTTATTAAGCAGTTAATTTAATTAATTTGAATTATCTCATTTATTATTAGTATTTTTTTTTTGTAGTAGTTTCGCTAAATAATTTATTTGGACAATATCAAGATACCAAATTTTTTTTATAGAAGGATATAGTTTAAGAAATTTTAAATTAATTAACTCTTGCTTCTTAAAAAAAAGAGATTTTGCAAAAAAATTTGAACCATGTTTTTTCCAAACATAACGTATAGTGCTTTTATGTTTGCAAGCTAATGTCTTAGCACAAGAAAATCGCAGTATATATTGTACTTGATATAAGTTTTTTTTACTTCTGCAGCCATTGTAGTAATAAAAAAAATTTTTCCAAATTTGATCAAAACGATTAAAAATTTCGTCATCTGTTAAAGTAGTCCAAGCTAATTTACTTATTGGATGCCCTAAAATATCACAAAATTTTTCTTTAGCTAACAATTCAATTAAAGATGATATTGGAGTAATAGAATAAAGTTCTTTTTTTATAATGTATGCTTTTTTTAAATAATCTAACATTTTAATTTCAACTAAAACTTTTTTTATTTGAATACTAAAAAGATAACCTAAAAAAGAAAAACAGTTTTTAGATATTTTTTTTATGCTTATTCTATAAGGTTTCAAGAAATAATGAAAATAATAATGCCAGAATTTAAAAAGAAAAAAACTCCATTTTTCTGCTAAATAATTAGAACTTTTTATTGCTATAATATAATTATTATCATATCTTACATAATAAAAAGATATTTTTTTTTTATACAAAAAAAGTTGTAATTTCATCCATAAAGGATCATTAATAATATGCTTAATTTTTTTAATACAATATGTTTTATCTAGTAAAGTCAAATATGATAAGGATTTAAAATAATTTAAGACTTTCCATTGATTAATTAAAAAAAATTCTAGTTCACGAATATAGTAATGCCATAAAAATATGGATAATCTAGTCATTTCTTTTTGAGAAAAAAATACAGTTGTATTTAAAGTAATTAATTTTTTATTTTTATGAAATAATAATCGTGATAGATGAGAAAAAGAAGCATCTTGTATGCGCCAACGAAGAATTCGGATTAGAAGTTCCGGATGAAAAAAATGAGGTATTTTTGTATTTAAAATGTAATTAGAATGTAAAAAATGATCTTCTATAAAAGGAAATACAGAATGAACAGATTGATAATTAGTCCATTTAGTAAATTCTTTTATAAAAGTTTTTTCTAATTGCACAGAAGAAAAATTTTCTAAAATTATTGCAAAACCTTCCCGAATTACTTTCAAATAAAAATGGTTATTGTAATTAATATCAAATAATTTATTATAATTTTTATTGAATTCTTTTTTATTTTTTTCTCGGCGTATTCTACTAATCAAACGTTTTAATGTTAAAAAACTAAAAGATTCGTTTAAATTAGAATTTTCTACTTTTTTTAACTCAACCTTATTAAAAGGATAATTATAAGCAATTGCATAAAGATCATCTTGAAATAAGAGTGGGTATAAAAAACGCTGTTGCCATACAAGTTTATTTTTATTTAGCTTTTCTATTTCCTGTAAAAATTTTGCTATGCTTCTCATCCGAACAACCTCTTAAAATAGAAAATGATATATAGTGCAATCTATTTAAATAAAATTCAATAATTTAGTAAATAAAACTAATTTTATTTATTATTAAAAATTTTTGATTGCTCTCCTGACTTAAATTTTTTTTTTCATTTAGTCAGCAAACTGGTTATTTATTTACATTTTTTCAAATATTAGGATTCATTTTTAGTAAAAATAGCCTTATCTTTTACTATAAGGCTAAACCTCTTTTATATTGACTATTAATTTTATTTTAACTTCTCAATTAATAAAAAGAATTCAAAATATATTTTTTTGAATAGAAGCTCGTTCTTCTGGTTTTACCTTTGATTCAAGCAATTTTGCTTTATCCATCAATTTTTTCGACTTAAGAATAAAAAAAAACGACATGCTATTTTTTCTGGTAAATTTCTTTTTGAGATTAGTCGTAGTCTTACAAACCCTTGTCAATGGTTTGGATGAATCTTGTATTTCATCTAAATGTATAAAATTCCTTAGTCGCACTTAAAAGCCGAGTACTCTACCATTGAGTTAGCAACCCTTATTTTTTTTTGTTTTTATTAAAAATCTACTTCTTAAATAAAATTTTCTAAAAAAGATTCTAAACATTTAATACCTTTATGCTTTTTTTAATCGAAATAAAGTTATAAAAATTTTTAATACAATTAAGAAATATTAAGAAATATCAAACTTATTATATGTTAGTAAATTATTTTTGTCAATCCTGCATAGAAAAAAAAATATAAATTTTATTTGTTTTAATTATTTAATTTAATGCTTTTTTTATTAAAATGCTAAGCTTTTTTATTTTACTTTAAAGTTTAAAATAAAATAAAAAAGCTTAGCATTTTTAGTTTATTTTTTATAAAAATCAAATTTCTTTTTTATGGAATTAGAACAAAAATAAAATATATTAGCAATATTAATTGTATTTTTTATTGGAATAAAAAATACTAAATAAATATATAATGAAAAGAGAAAAAAGGGATAATAGAAAAATAACTGAATAAAACAAAAAACGGGATTCATAAACTTCTCCTAAATTTTAAATTAAATTTGTTCAAATATCTTTGCTTTTTTTTATTCGCTGGTTCAAATTTTCTTTTAGCTAGCTAAAAGAAAATGAAAACTAGCGTTGTTTTTTTGTACTACTTAATATTCTCTTTTATAAAAATATAGATTTTTTTTTAATTACTTTCAAAAATATTAATTTTTTTTTATTTATTTCGTGTTAAAAAAAAAATTAAGCACTTAAAGCTTCTTTAGCTGCATACATTATTTCAACAGTAATATCAGTAATATTATTTTGACGCGCAAATTTTTCAGTATTTCTTTTAATTTTACCTCTAACAAATCCAGGTATTTTATTTAATTCTAGTTGACTTTCGTAATTCCAAGTTAAATCAGTATCTGTTGATAGTGATTTTGTGATTACTTCTTTTGTATCATGACCACCGAAAATTTCTGAGAGATGATCTTCCATACCTAAAGTAAAAGAATTATAAACTAAATCAGCTATTTGATTAGTACCTTCATAACCTAAAAAAGGACGATATCCTAACGGAAAATTTTGAATATGAACTGGTGAAGAAATAACTCCACAGGGAATATCAAGACGTTTACCAATATGACGTTCCATTTGAGTGCCAAAAATTGCAGATGGTTCAATTCGAGCAATCATATCGCCTACTTTAGTATGATCATCCGTAATCAATATTTCATCACAAAATCCTTGGACTTGCTCTTTAAACCATTCTGCATCGTGTTTACAATAAGTACCCGTGCAACTAACGCGAATTCCCATTTCTCTAGCAAGAATTCTAGTTATTGAAGCCGCATGCGTTGCATCACCAAAAACAACGGCTTTTTTTCCTGTTAAATTTTGACAATCAATAGAGCGTGAAAACCAAGCGGCTTGAGAAACAAATCTTGTTTGTTGATCAATATAAGATTCATAATTAAATTTTTTATCAGACACCAACTTATTAACATGTTTTTGGATTTGTCGGATGCATTCAGCTGTATCTACAATTCCCATTGGTGTGATAGATATATAAGGCATTCCAAAATTTTTTTCTAAATAAATAGCTGTCATTAAACCTACTTCACGATATGGAACTAAATTGAACCAAGCTTTTGGTAAATCTTGAAGATCTTTTACAGAGCCTCCTTCAGGAATTACTTTATTAACTTTAATATCCAAATCTTGTAATAGACGCTTTAATTCACGACAATCATGTTGATTATGAAAACCTAGTGTAAAAATTCCAATAATATTTGCTGAAGGCTCTTTTGTTATAGATTGATCCAATGTTCCTTGTCTGCGAGCTTTTTCTAAATAATAACGAACTACTTGCTCTAAAGTCCTATCTGCAGCTTGAAGTTCATTAACTCGATAATGATTGACATCAGCCAGAATAACATCTGAGTTTGAAGTGATAGAAGCTCTATCAACAAAATTTTGTAAATCTTCTTGTAAAATACTAGAAGTACATGTAGGTGTTAAGACAATTAAATCTGGGCGTTCTTCTTTATCTTTTCGAGTTATATTATCAACTACTTTTTCTTGAGATCCACGTGCTAGTACATGGCGATCCACTATACTAGCGGTTACAGGAGTAAAATCTCTCTCTCTTTCTAACATTGAACGCATTACATTAAAGTAATCATCTCCTAAAGGAGCATGCATAATAGCATGAACATTTTTAAAAGAACTAGCTACACGGAGAGTTCCAATGTGGGCAGGTCCAGCATACATCCAATAAGCTAATTTCATAAATATAATCTCTTTATAACTTTCAATAAATAATAATATGATCTTTTTTTATTTTACACCATAGAAATATCCCTTGCTATATTTATGTAATTGTCATAATATGGTATTTCTAATACAATATATTATGAATTATTAATAGTAGAAATAATTTTTTAATATTGAATTTTAAACTTTTTCTATTTTTCTATCTATTAGAAATAATTAATCTGGGACGGAAGGATTCGAACCTCCGAATAACAGGATCAAAACCTGCTGCCTTACCACTTGGCCACGCCCCATAAATAGACAATATTAGTAAATACTTATATTGATATTTTGTCAATCGTTTTATTTATCTTTTTATCAGCAAATAATATTATTTGATTTTAGTGGAGAAATGAAAGATAAATTAAAAAATAAAACAATTATTATTGAAAATATATAACCTCTTTGACACTAATAAAACCTATAGTAAGATATACCGAAGAGCTTTTTTTATTAACTAATGAAAAATTTTTCATTTTTTATTAAATCATTATAATAATTTTTATTGGAGAACATAAATGCTAGCTATGTTTAATATTTATCTAGATAACGCGTTTCATTTAAATGGTATCATTTTGGCTAAATTACCTGAAGCTTATGCTATTTTTGATCCAATTGTAGATGTAATGCCGATTATTCCTGTATTTTTTTTCCTTTTAGCTTTTGTTTGGCAAGCTTCTGTAAGTTTTAGATAATTTTTTTTACTAACATAATTCAAAATTTTGGTTGTATTTTTTTTTATTCTAATTTAAAGGGCGGGAGTGACTTTTTTCACTTTCGCCCTATATACGTATAATATATCTATAGGAACATTTTTTATTCTAATATGTTCATTATTATTTATATACATATACAATTTCTATACATATATAATATTTTAATAATTTATTAATTATAATCGAATTAAAAAGTTTAATTAATTGTAGTAAATAAATTAATAAAAATTTTATTCAATGTGTTTTTATACTTGTTGGAGAAATGGCAGAACGGTTAATTGCACCCATTTTAAAATTTCAAAAATTATTGTAGTCTTATTTCATTTTTATGTTAACGGGGGTTCAAATCCTCCTTTCTCCAGGATTTCAATTTAAATAGCAAACAAAAAAAAGAGATTCTAAAAACAAAAACTTGTTTTTTTATTTTAATCAAATTTGCAATCTATTCTATTCTATTTCTAGTAATGATCCCGGAGATTACGTTATGCTTACTCTTAAGCTGTTCGTTTACACAGTGGTTATTTTTTTCGTTTCTCTTTTTGTTTTTGGATTTTTATCAAATGATCCTGGCCGTAATCCGGGACGTAAAGAATAATTTTTTATAGATAACACATTATTTAAATGAATAAATAAATATAAATAAAAAAAAAGATAATAATAAGTTTTTCTAGTTTACAAAAATTTTTTGGTTGAAGGAGAGAGAGGGATTCGAACCCTCGGTACAAAAAAATGTACAACGGATTAGCAATCCATCGCTTTAAACCACTCGGCCATCTCTCCAGCTAAAAAATGATAACACACTGTAGAAGTAGAAGTCTAGACAATAATAATAATATTAGATTATATATATCATTTTATTTCTATATATATTTATTTTCTAGAAAGTGTAAACTATAGTATAGAAAATAGAAAATTTTATTTCAGTAAATAAAAATATAAAAAAATTTATTAAAATAATTTTTTAAATTTTTATTTAATTAGGTATTTTATTTGAGCCTAGCCAGATACTGGTACTGGCCAGGCTATCTTTTTGCGTAAATAAATAGAAACTTAATCAATTTATTGATACAAATTTTTAGCTAATCTCAAAGCCAAAATACCTGTTATAAAAGCACTGACAAGAGCTACAATAATTTGACTGTCTGAAATCGATGTCATTTTTTTTTCTCTCCCAAAAATCTAAAATATAAATAACAAATTAATTCAAAAAAATTCTTTAATTAATTAATATTAATAAAAATCTATTAATTAGTAAGTTTATTAATTTAACAACTAATATGAAATTTTTGAATGAATAGCTTTTTTATTATTGTACTGATCTTAATTCTATATCGCTATAGATATTTTTTTTAATAATTTAAAATTTTTTATTAATTTCATAGAATCAAATTGAAAACAGAGAGGTTAAACCAGAATGAATTTAGAGGTTATTGCACAGCTAACGGCTTTGGCTTTAATAGTTGGCTCAGGTCCTTCAGTAATTGCTCCACTAGCGGCACGTAAAGGTAATTTATGATTTTAAAAGCCATCTCCGGAAATGAAATACTTTTTTTTTAAGTATCGAATCTCCGGAGATGGAGTTTAAGTCAAGAGATATTCAAAATAAAAAAATTTGAACAAAAAAGAAAAAATTATGCTATAATAACTTCACAGCGGGTATAGTTTAGTGGTAAAAGTGTGATTCGTTTTATAATTAACTTAAATATAGTTAAGGGGTCTTTAATTTTATTATTAAATTTTGGACTAATAACTTTATTTCTAAAAAGATTCAAAATCTTTCTTAAAACAGAAAAGCGAAATTCCTACAATTTTGAAAATAAAAAAAGCAACACGGAATTCTTTTGAAATTAAAAATTTTTCAGCTAAAAATCTATGGATAGAAAACCAAAATATTTTTTTTCGTAACTAAATCTTTAATTCAATGATTAAAAAAAAATTAAAGCAATTTAGCTCTAAAACAATAAATTTAGTTTGCTGAATTTATTAATATTTTCCTTCAAGCTCGGTAAAAAATATTTTCCTAATGATTTATTTTAATAGAAATAAAGAACGAAGTAATTATAAATTTTTTTATTAAAAATTTGTAAAAGGATCATCTATAAAGTTATTCAATAAAAATAAACAAACATAGATGATATGGATCTATTGTCATACACAATATAATAGAAAAAATTTTTCTGGTTCATAAAGGAGCCGTATGATATTAAAATTTCATGTTCGGTTTTGAAATAGAGGCGATAACTTAATAAAAAGCGCCGACTATAACCCTTAGCCTTCCAAGCTAATGATGCGGGTTCGATTCCCGCTACCCGCCTATTATCCATTTTTAATAAAAAAAATAAACTTAGAAGCATTATAATTTACTTAGCGTCCATCGTTTAATGGATAGGACAGAGGTCTTCTAAACCTCCAGTATAGGTTCGAATCCTATTGGACGTAATATTATTAGGAAAAATCATGGATAATAAAATATTGAAAAGTGTAAATCTACTGTTTTTTTTTTATTTTAAAATACTGGTTTTTTAAACTCTTTGGTGAGAAATAACAAAAAAACGAACTAAGACGGTATTTAAGGGATGTAGTTAAAACCATCGGTGGTTCTACCATATAAATGTAGGTCTTTAACTTCTCTATTTTTTGAAAAAAGAGAAATTAAAATACCTACATTATTTATACGTCTGCTCGCCAAGATTTATCTAGTTTTTATTTCAATTTCCAAAAATTCTTGGCTTTATTCTAACTACTTAAATTTTTATTTTTCTTCTTGAAGTAAAAAAAATTCTGTATGTTCTTTAATAGCTTCTTTTGAAATATTTTCAGCTTGTTCTGTAAAAATTTTAGTCGAACGTACAATTTCCGCAAATTGAGGTTTATTAGTCATTAAATATTCACGTAATTGAACAAGAAATTTCTTTACTTGATCAACTTCCAATACATCTAAATATCCATTTACTCCAGTATAAATAGTTGCTACTTGCTCTTCTACAGCTAAAGGAGATGACTGAGATTGCTTAAGTAATTCGCGTAATCTCTGACCTCTCGCTAATTGGTTTTGAGTAGCTTTATCGAGATCAGATGCAAATTGTGCAAATGCTTCTAACTCTGCAAATTGAGCTAGTTCTAGTTTTAACTTTCCAGCTACTTGTTTCATAGCTTTTATTTGAGCTGCAGATCCTACTCTAGATACAGAAATACCTACATTAATTGCGGGACGAATTCCTGCATTGAATAAATCTGCTGATAAAAAAATTTGTCCATCAGTAATAGAAATAACATTTGTTGGAATGTAAGCTGAAACATCTCCTGCTTGAGTTTCTACTATTGGTAAAGCAGTCATACTTCCTTCACCTAATTGTGAACTTAATTTAGCAGCTCTTTCTAAAAGGCGAGAATGTAAATAAAAAACATCGCCTGGATATGCTTCACGACCTGGTGGTCTTCTTAATAAAAGAGACATCTGTCTATAAGCTTGTGCTTGTTTCGAAAGATCATCATAAATTATTAAAGTATGCTGTTTACGATACATAAAATATTCTGCTAAAGCTGCTCCTGTATAAGGAGCAAGATACTGTAAGGTAGCAGGAGCGTTCGCTGTTTCGGCTACTACAATTGTATACTCTAAAGCACCACGTTCTTCAAAAGTATTAACTACTTGCGCTACTGAAGATGCTTTTTGTCCGATAGCCACATAAACACATATTACATTTTGACCTTTTTGATTCAAAATAGTGTCTGTAGCTACTGCTGTTTTACCAGTTTGTCGATCTCCAATAATCAATTCACGTTGGCCACGTCCAATAGGAATCATAGAATCAATAGCAATAAGACCTGTTTGCATAGGTTCATATACAGAGCGTCTTGAAATAATACCGGGAGCTGAAGATTCAATTAATCTAAATTCTGAAGATGATATTTGACCTTTACCATCGATAGGTTGAGCCAAAGCATTTACAACACGGCCCAAGTAAGCGTCACTTACAGGTATTTGAGCAATTTTTCCTGTTGCTTTTACAGAACTGCCTTCTTGAATAGTTAAGCCGTCACCCATTAATACAACGCCAACATTATCTGATTCTGAATTTAAAGCAATTCCTATACTACGATCTTCAAATTCAACTAACTCACCGGCCATTACTTTATCGAGACCGTAAATACGTGCAATACCATCTCCTACTTGAAGTACAGTACCAACATTTACTACTTTTACTTCTTGACTATAACCTTCTATCTGTTTACGGATAATACTGCTAATTTCGTCAGGTCGAATATTTACCATTAGCGTTCGTTAATAATTTTTTGAAAAATAAAACTAATGAAAGCTAATTAGTTGTGCTTTCCATGGCTCTAAGTAGGCCAATATGATAATCAATTACGCGTGAATGTAATTCGTTATTTAAACGTTTATTTAACGCTTCTAACGCTCTTTCTAGTGCAAGACGCGAAACTTGTTGTCTAACTTGTTCAATTGCTCTTTGTTCTTCAAAACGAATAGTAGCATTTTTTGAATCTTCTAATCGTTTTGAATCTTCATCAGCAGCATTTATTAATTCTCTTTTTTCTTTTTCTATTTGAGAAAGACCATTTACACGAATTTCATCTGCTTTTATTTTTGCTCGTTCTAAACGAGTTCGAGCTTGATTAAGTTTATCAGTTGCTTCATTATATCGTTCTTCTGCGTCATTAATTGTACTTAAAATAGTCTGTTTACGATTACTTAATAAATTATTCAATGAAAGTAGATTATTTATCGAAGATTTTTACGAATTAGAAATCTCTTCCCAAACCGAACATGAATTTTTCAATTCATTCGGCTTTCTCGCTTAGTCTTTTTAACCAAGCCTGCCCTTGTTAATTTTCTAATCATTTTATAAAAGAATTTGTAAAAATTTTGTATACCTTTTTTTATTAAAATAAAATTTAAGGGCTCTTCTGACAAAAGTTATTTTCTTTTTTTTATTAACTGTCAGCAAGGTCGCTTTTTTGAATAACTTAATATTAGACTTTTTTTAGGTTGTCAATTCAGCTGAAAAACCCGAAACTGGTTAGTTTTTAGAGATAATAATAATTTATTTAATAAATAAATTCAAGAATTAGTTTAATATGAGTGTTATATATCAAAATAATCTCTAAATATGTTTTTATATTTTATATATATATAGAATATAGAATATTAAGGGGAAAGATAAACCCCAAAGGTACTTAGACTTTAAGCATTTTAGCTTTAACCATTTTCTTAATATTTCCGAATAAAGTAATTGTAAAAAATTAAAAATTACTAATTTTACGAAATGCTATAGTTGTTCTAAATTTTGTTTAGAAGTAATTCGTCGGAATTATACACTTTTTTATTTTGAAGTGTAACTGGATTATTCCAGTAGTTTTATTCAAATAATCAACCCGCACACACTCCCTTTCCAAAGTAAACTAATAAGCTAAGCACTACACTTAAATTAATTAAATTTGTTTCTAAAAGATTTGTATTTAAACCAAAATTACCAGCAATAGGCCAATAACCTGAAGAAATAACTAAATTAATAATATTTTGCATATTCTCTCTCCCATTAATAGGTTATCTAAGTTTTCTAGAGTTTTTTTACTCAAAATTACTTGAATTTTTAGTTATAGACAGAGACTCATTTATCTAGTTTTAAGTCTAATTAGCAATATAATTAAAAAATAATTTATTTACTTTACACAAAAACAAAAGTTATAAATTTTTTTTCTAAAAAATAAATATAAATTTTGTTTAATTTAAATACTAAATAGTTTTTTTAAGAAATAAAATGATTAGTTATTTTATTTCTTAAAAAAACTATTTAGTATTTAAAAATATAAAGTTTTCAAAACAATTGAATTTACACAAAAGGATTTGCGAATGAAAGCGCCAAAGCTACAACTAATCCATAAATAGTTAAAGCTTCCATAAAAGCTAAACTTAGCAGTAACGTACCTCGAATTTTACCTTCTGCCTCTGGTTGTCTAGCAATACCTTCTACTGCTTGACCAGCAGCAGTACCTTGACCAATACCAGGTCCGATAGAAGCTAAACCTACAGCTAATCCAGCAGCAATAACAGACGCAGCAGAAATTAAGGGGTTCATTATAATATCCTCTAACCAAAATTAAGAAAAGGTTCATAGAAAAAACCTATTCTCTATTGCTCACTTATATTTTTACTAAAAGAGAATTAAGTTAAGCAGTTACTAACTCAAGATGTCTCTGAATAAAGTGATAGTATCACTAAGAAAAAAAAATTAAATTTTTTTTTTTTATTGTTTCAATTTTTTTCTTATTTAAGAATCTAAATCTTATTGAATAAAATAGAATGACAATTAAAAAATAGTTTTTCTTTGAAATCTAAAATAAATTTTATTAATTATTAAATTTTTTTTATTATTATACCTCATAAATTTTTTCTTGGATTTATAATGTAGAATTTAAATAGAAAATTAATTAAGCTGTTTGTTAAAAAAATTATGCTTTAAAATTATTTAGAATATTTTTAGATATATACTTATTTTTCTTTTTTCTAATTTAATGATGGCCTTCTAATGACTCTCCTATATAAGCTGCAGCTAAGGTTGCAAATATTAAAGCTTGAATAGCACTTGTAAATAATCCTAAAAACATCATAGGTATAGGAATAACCGAAGGTACTGAAGAAATAAGAACAGCAACTACTAATTCATCCGCTAATATATTTCCAAAAAGTCGAAAACTTAGTGATAAAGGTTTTGTAAAATCTTCCAAAATATTAATTGGTAAAAGTACGGGAGTTGGTTGAATATATTTACCAAAATAATTTAAACCTTTTTTATGAAGACCTGCGTAAAAATAAGCTACTGAAGTTAATAGAGCTAACGCAACAGTTGTATTAATATCATTTGTAGGCGCAGCTAATTCTCCATGAGGTAGTTCAAAAACTCTCCAAGGAAGCAGGGCACCTGACCAATTGGAAACAAAAATGAATAAAAACATAGTTCCTATAAAAGGGACCCAAGGTCGGTATTCCTCTTCTCCTATTTGAGTCCTGGTTAAATCTCTAATAAATTCTAAAACATATTCGACAAAATTTTGACCACTTGTTGGAATAGTTTGTAAATCACGCGTTGCGAAAACAGCTAAACTTAATAAAATAGCAATAACAATCCAGGAAGTTATAAGTACTTGCGCGTGAACTTGAAAACTGCCTATTTGCCAATAGAAGTGTTGACCTACTTCCACACCAGATATTTCATATAAATTATTAAGTGTGCTAATGGAAAATTGTGCAGTATGCATATTACCCCTTCTAAAGATTAACTATGAAAAATAGAAATTAATTTTATTAACAATTCCATTATTTAAACGTCTTATTGTTCTAAACTTTTTTTATTATGTTATAACATATTTATTACAATAAAATATTTATTTTTATTGTAATATATTTTTAAGTTTTAAAATAGTAATGAGTAATAAAATAACCTAAAATTGTTTTTTACTAAAAGAATTATTCAATTTTTCTAGAATTATAACGACCTACACTAATAGCTAATGTTAATTTATTTGAAATCCATCGAATAGAAGCGCGAGCATCATCATTTGCTGGAATTGGTATATCTGTAAGATCTGGATCACAATCTGTATCAACCAAACAAATTGTTGGAATACCTAAAGTTATACATTCTTGAATAGCGGTGATTTCTTTTTGCTGATCTATTATTATTACAATATCTGGTAAACTCGTCATATATTTAATTCCATTTAAATATTTTTGAAGTTGAGTTAATTGTCTTTTTAAAGTAGCTGCTTCTTTTTTTGGAAGTTGATTAAATACTCCTGTTTTTTCTTTATTTTCCAAATCTTTAAATCTTTGAAGCCGCTTTTCTATAGTTGACCAATTAGTTAACATACCGCCAAGCCATTTTTGATTTACATAATGACATCGAGCTTTTATAGAAGCTGATGCTACTAAATCAGCTGCTTGATATTTTGTACCTACAATTAAAAATTGTTTGCCTTTACTTGAAGCAGTAGCTACTAAATCGCAAGCTTCTGATAAAAAACGAGCTGTTTGAGTAAGATTTAAAATATGAATACCTTTTCGCTCAGTAAAGATATAAGATGCCATTTTAGGATTCCATTTTCGAGCTTGATGGCCAAAATGTACCCCTGCTTCCATCATTTCTTCTAAATTAATATTCCAGGATTTTTGTTTCATTTTTGTTTTTTTATTAAAAAAGTCTAATTTATTTTTCTATTTAGACTAAAACCAATACATTTTTTAAATTTTTTTGTAAATTCATGTTCATTTAATAAATTATCTAAAAATTTTTAGATAAGTTAATTAGATCTTTTTATGAGTATCTATTTAAAAAAATTGCTGCTTCAATTTTTTATGAATCTGATTTGAAGTAAAAGAAATAGAATATTTTTCATATAAAAAAATATCTTTTACTTTGTTATGAAATAATTTAATTTTATTTTTTTTTTTTAATAAAATATTTTTTTGTTTTTCCAAAGTTATTTGCCAAATAACTTCTTGACATCCAGTACCTGCAGGAACTATTCCACCAAGAATAACATTTTCTTTCAAACCTTTTAACCGATCAATCCGACCCCGCAAAGCTGCTTTTGCTAACACACGAGTAGTTTCTTGAAAACTAGCTTCTGATATAAAACTTTGAGTATTAAGAGAAGCTTTTGTTATACCTAATAACACAGGTCTATAAGGAATAACTTCTTCCAAAGCACGATTCATTCTTTTTATTCTCGCAAATTCAATTAATTCTCCAGGTAAAAAACCATTAGTCATTCCATCTTCTAAAGTAATAACTTTAGAAGTCATTTGACGTACAATAATTTCTATATGTTTATCCGATATTTGTACTCCTTGTGATCGATAAACCTTTTGAATTTGATCAACTAAATTTAATTGACTCTGTTCCATACTAATTCGGGCACTTAAAAAATATCCCCATAGACTTCCAAAAAAGTTTGTCATGTCTTTATTCCAATCTTCAAAACCTTTTTCCAAATTTATAAAAACTGAATTTATTGGACGAGCTTCTAATAACTGCTCAACTTTAGGAAGTCCTTGAATAATATCTCCCGATTTTAATCTTTCATATACTAAAGTTATTAATGTATCTCCTTCTTTAACAATTTCACCATAATGATTATGAATTGTAGCTCCACCGGTGGTTAAATATGGTTTAGCTAATCTAACCACTAAAGAAAAATCTTCATAAATAGACACAATTTGACCAGATTCATAAAAGTGCTGATATTTGGATATAGAAAAACCATCGCAAAGAAAATGTCCAAGATTAACTAATTGAGTTTTTTTTTTTTTTAGAAAAAATAAGGAAAAAGACCAGTTTAATAAATTAAAAATGTTATTTTTTGTTAAAATAAATTTATGAGTTTTTTTATTTTCATCCAAAAAGTACCATGTAGTTATTTTAATTTTTTTTTTTAAATTATCAATAATTGAAAAATTAATTGGTATTAATTTATTATTAAATTTTTTATAAGAAAAAGGTTGAAAAATTTTTGTAATATTTTGTGAATGTCCTAAAAACCCTAAAAATTCTATAAATTTTTGTTTCATAAAACTTTTTTTTTTTTTTATATCAGAATCTTTAATTATTTTTTTTTGTTCATAAATCAAAAATTTTTCTATGTTATTTTCGACTTTTGTATCTTTTTTCGTTTTCCCGACCAAAGTAGTTCGAAATGAATTTGATGGAGATAAAAAAAGAAAAGAACCTTCTTCTTGGTTTTTTTTTGAAGGAGTACGAATAATACCCCAAGTTTTATTGAATAATAAATTTTTTTTATTAAATTTTTGATTAATAATATCTTTTTTTTTATTAAAAAAATAGTTAATAATAATATGATTTTCTTTTTTTTTATAATCAAAACTAGAACATTCTAATAAACTTACTTGAAAAAAGAATTTAATAATTTTATTAATACGTATTTTTACAAAAGAAATATGAGCTTCTTTTATAAATATTTTCGTTTCCCAATTTAATATTAAACAGTTTTGAATTAGTTGAATCTCAGTATTATTAATTATTTCAACTTCTTCGCCATCTTGATAAAAAATATATTTAACACTTTGAATTTTAATTGTTTGTTGTTCTTTTAAGAAATCTAAAAAAAAAGGTATTGGTAAATTTAAGTTATTATCATTAGCTGTTATTTTATATTCTATTGCTGGTCTAATCAGAAAAAAACAATTATCTTTGGAAAGTACAATCCATTCAAGATAAATCCAATTTTTAGCTCGAAATTGTTCAAAAATTTTTTCCCCAGGCGGTATTAAAATACCATTTTGTTTAAAGTTTTTTTGTTTTTCTTTAGGATAATATATACTTCCAGGTAATATTTTTATTTCAAAATTATTAGTTTTTTTTCTTATTTTAACAAAACCTGTTACTTTACTAATAATAGTAGAAGTTATTTTTGTGCCCGCTTTAATAAAACCATTATTTTTTATCGAAATAGAAGAAAAAAGAGATTGATCTAAATTATATACTTCTTGGGGAAGAAAGAAAAAATTACCTTCTTTTATTATTTTATATCTTGGTCTAGTATTTTCATTTTTTGAATTTTCAAAAATATTTTTTTTTTTATTAATCAAATCGACTTTTATAGTACCATATTTTATAATTCCTGAATTTTTTATTCTATATTTAGGATCATTAAAAATAGCAAAAATATCATTTTTTTTTAAGATACCGTTTTTTGGGATTTTGAGAATAAATCGAAACAAACACTTTTTTCCATATTTATTTTTTGTTTCATTAAAAAAAAAAAGCGTTTTTTTTTTTTTTTTAATCCCCGAAAAATTGTAAGTGTATATAATAATACTGGAATAAATAAAATTCCAAAAATAATTTAAAAAGTTATTTTTATTTTTATAATAACTCAAACTTTTATTTGCAATTGGAAGTTTATTATTTAACTTATCCTGATTACGATAAAATATAAAAAAAGACTCATGACATTTTTCAAAATGTCCTGCTAATATCCATATATGGCCTGTCATACATAAAAGATGAACATTACTATGTATATATTCAGATGCATGCTGAACTTTCGTACTCCAATGCATTTCTCCAGATAAATTTGAATAAATATATTTTTGAACTTTCTCTTTAAAAGGAGATATTTTAGCACGAACTTCCGCAATAACTTGTTTTGATTCTACATATTGATTATTTTGAACTAAAAGCATGCTTTGTGGTGGAATAACCAAATTATGCAATTTTTTTTTACTTTTAATAATAACAGATAAATTATTATTACGTATCCACGCAGGATGACCATGTCGAGTACGTGTAGGATAAACTGACTCTGTATCAAATTGAATAATTCCATTAAACGGTGTTCGTACATGTTCCGCAATATCACCTGTAGAAACTCCACCAGTATGAAACGTTCTTAATGTTAACTGAGTACCTGGTTCTCCAATAGATTGCCCCGCAATAATACCTACAGCTTCGCCTAATTCTATTAAATTACCATGAGTAAGACTCCATCCATAGCATAATTGACAAATCCATAGCATACTTTTACAGGTTAAAGGAGAACGTATAAAAATTGATTTTTTTTTAATAGTTACTAAAGAAAGAGCAAGATTAGTTGTAATATCTTGATTACGAATAGCAATACATCTTTCATTTATATATATATTTTCTGCTAATATACGTCCAATTAATTTTTGTTGATTGTTGTTTTTCTTATAAGTATCACGCGAAGAAGTTGCAAAAATACCTTGAAGAGTACCACAATCAACTTTTCGTACCACAATATGCTGAACTACTTCAACTAATCTGCGTGTAAGATATCCAGCATCTGATGTTCGTACTGCCGTGTCAACGACCCCTTTACGAGCGCCATAGCAAGAAATGATATATTCTGTTAAAGATAATCCTTCACGAAAATTACTTTGAATAGGCAAATCAATAATTTGACCTTGAGGGTCTGACATTAAACCTCGCATACCTACTAACTGATGAACTTGTGATGTACTTCCTCGAGCCCCTGAAAACGACATCATATGTACGGGATTTAACGGATCTGTAATCCGAAAATTAGGGTTCATCTCTTGTTTTAAATACTCACTGGTTGCATACCAAGTTTCGATCAATTGCCGTAATTTTTCTACTGCATGAACGTTTCCATAACGATAATTTTTTTCAGAAGTATAACCTTGTTGTTCCGCATCTTGAATTGGCCAACTTTTTGAAGGTGCTGTTAAAAGATCATCAATTCCTAACGAAATTGCAGCTTGAGTGGCTTGCTTAAAGCCTAGATTTTTAAGTTGATCTAGAATATGTGTTGTATATGTAATACCAAAGTGAGCAATTAATCTGCTGATAAGCTGTTTTATGGCAGTTCTATCCATCACTTTATTATAGAAGAGCATTTTGGCTGGTTCTGCCATAATAAAAAACCTCTTTATTGTCATAAACAGGATATACCAATAGATTCAAGCCATTTTTTTTTATCTGACTTTTTTATTTCTATCCGTAGAAAAAATGAATATTATATAATTATAGCTGGTAAAGATTTATCTCGAAATCGCGAAGCCTTTAAAGTACCTTGAATAGCTTCTTCTATTTGTTGATTAAATATAATACGACCAACGGTTGTGCAAATATAAACATTAATAATTTGTTCTTTTTTATTTTTTCTAAGTTGGTAATGTTCATAAATTTTGGAAAAAATACCTGAAGAATTATATTGAACTTCAATAGGTTTTTCACGATTTATTGAAGTAATTATTCGTAATTTGGTTTCCCATCGAAGCCATAAAGGACTTTGTAATTCAATTTTTTCTTGTTTTTGAGCTTTTATCACATCATCATAGCTATAAAAATAAGGTGTTTTATTTAAAATAACTTTGTTACTATTATTTTTATAAGGATGATTTTTGTTACCATAAATACCTTGATGATTTTCAATTGTTAATATATAAAGTCCAAGAAGCATATCTTGACTTGGTACAGAAACAGGATCTCCTGTAGCAGGGGATAAAAGGTTTGTATGAGAAAACATAAGTAATCGCGCTTCTGCCTGAGCTTCTAAAGATGATGGTATATGAACAGCCATTTGATCTCCGTCAAAATCGGCATTAAAACCTCCGCAGACTAATGGATGTAAACGAATAGCTCGACCTTTTATTAAAATAGGTTGAAATGCTTGTATGCCTAATCTATGTAAAGTAGGTGCTCGATTTAATAAGATAGGGTGTCCTTGCATAATTTCTTGAAGTACTTTCCATACAATAGACTCTTTGTTTTGAATCATACTTTTAGCTGCTCTAAGATTAGGGGCAAGATGTCGTCCAATTAGACCCCGAATAACAAAAGCTTGAAACAATTCTATTGCCATTTCTCTTGGTAACCCACATTGATGTAATGGAAGAGAAGGACCAACTATAATGACTGATCGACCTGAATAATCAACTCGTTTTCCAAGTAAATTTTCACGAAAGCGTCCTTCTTTTCCTTCAATAACATCTGAAAAAGATTTATAAGGTCTATTGTGACTATCTTTCATAGGTTGCCCACGAATGCCATTATCAATAAGTGCATCTACAGCTTCTTGTACTAATCTAGTTTGGCAAACAACTAAACCTCCTGGTGTAGAGCCACTTCTAGCCGAGAAATCAATGAGAGTATTATTTCGATAAATAACCCGTCTATATGGTTCATTTGAATCAGAAGTAATTAATTCGCCTTCGCCTAATTCAATCATAGGCCGTAATTCGGGTGGAAGAACTGGTAAGACGGATAGCACCATCCACTCTGGCTTTATATCTGTTTGAAGGAATTGTTTCGCCAATTTTATACGTCTAACTAAAAGATCTTTTCTTCTTTGAATCTTTCGATCTTCCCATTCATTTCCTGTAGACTTTTGTTCTACTAATTCTTTCCATTCCACATATGCATAGTCCATAACTACTTGAAGATCTATATTACTTAATTGTTTTTTAATAGCATCACCTCCAGTCGCGATTTCTCTAATTTGAAATGCTTCAAATCCACGTGAAGAAAAAAAACGAGGAAAAATATCTCTCCAAGATTGATCTTCATATTTAAATAAACCTCGTAATTTTAATAAAGTAGGTTTTTTTGAAATAGGTCTAGCAAGAAAAAGATTGGGATAGGTTAATTCCCCCCCTGAGAATCGGACATGAAACTTTTTTTTCATCCGGCTCAAATAGCATTAAATTTTGGTTATAATCATAATAAAAAAACAAATACTAGATTTGTTTATATATATTTTTCTTACGATAGATTAATAATAATAATATATAAACATTTATATCTTTTTTTTATGAAACTTCTATAAAACTAGTGATTTATTACTATTTATTACTCAAGTTATATTAAATTTTTTAATTAATTTTTTATTTTTGAGTAATCTTACTTTCTTTAAATGATATATTTTTTTACAAAAATACCCACAATTTTTTTAAGATTAATAAGAAATTATCTCGTTTATATATATTTATTTTTATAATCCTTTAGGTTTTCGTTCTATTTCGATGGAGATTCTATTATTTAGCGTCTATATGCGATGAATAAACTGCACAATATCCATTACAGTAATCTTTTTTTTTTACTAAATTTTATGTTTTTACGAAATCTCTAAATAACGAAGAAAAATTTATATAAAATATATAAAGATAGTAAATATTTATATATTTATATATATATATATTCGAAACCCTAGATCAACTACTTTAAATTTTTCTTTTTTTGAGTTCCATGTTACTTTTTTTAAGAAACACATCAAAATTAGCGATATCCTTATGATAAATAAAATAGGATAACAGTTTTACATCTGTAGAATTAAGTTTTATAAACAAGTCACACATCGCAATATACTAGACTTTCTAATTCTTTAAGAGGTTTAGCTAAAAGATTTGCAATATAACTAGGTAAGCGCTTTAAATACCATACATGTGTTACTGGACAAGCTAATTTAATGTATCCCATTCTATATCTTCTAATACGCGATTCAATAAATTCAACGCCACATTGTTCACAAAATTTTGAATATTTCTCAATTGTTTGATATTTTCCACAAGCGCAAAGTCCGCTTTTAATAGGACCAAAAATACGTTCACAAAATAATCCATCTTTTTCAGGTTTATGTGTTTTATAATGTAAAGTATATGGTTTTGTTACTTGCCCGACAAGTTCTCCATTAGGTAAAATTCTTTCAGCCCAACTGCGTATTCGTTCAGGAGAAGCTAATCGAATTCGAAGATGTTGATATTTTTCTCGATGAATCATAAAATTGAAATGTATTTTTTATATTAAACGTCTTTAAAATTTATATTTAAATTTTTTTCAAATATAACGGAATGATCTAATTCTAAAGATAAAGATCGTAATTCTCGAACGAGTAATCGAAAAGATTCTGGAGCAGTGCTAGGTTTAGGTATTGGTTCTCCTGTTATAATGGCACCAAGTACCTCATAGCGAGCATGTATATGATCAGATTTAATAGTAAGCATTTCTTGTAAAGGATAAGCAACACCAAACCCTTCTAAAGCCCAAACTTCCATTTCTCCTACTCTTTGTCCCCCACGTCTGGATCTTCCTCGAAGAGGTTGTTGAGTAACAAGCGCGTAAGGTCCGCTAGAACGTGCGTGAATTTTATCGTCAACTTGATGAATTAGCTTTAGCATATAGGCTTTTCCTACTGTAACAGACTGTTCAAATATTTCTCCAGTTCTTCCATCGATTAAGCGACTTTTACCAGGGTTTTCAGTCTCAAACAACCAAGGGTTTCCTGTTTTTGTACTTGCTTTATAAAGTTCCGAAAATACTAATTTTCTTGAAGCTTCTCGTTCGTATCTTTCATCAAAAGGGGTTATTCGATAATGTTTTTTCAAAAAGTGTCCGGCTAAACCAAGTAAACATTCAAAAATTTGTCCTACATTCATTCGCGAAGGTACTCCTAAAGGACTTAATACCATATCAACTGGTGTGCCATCCTGCAAATATGGCATATCTTGTCTAGGTAAAATTTTCGAAATAATACCTTTGTTACCATGTCTTCCAGCTACCTTATCTCCTACCTGTATTTTTCGTTTTTGTGCTATGTAAACATGTATTATTTTTTCGTAATTACTAGAATTTTCTTTTTTAGAAATCCATCGTACATCAATAACCCGTCCTTTTCCACCTAAAGGAACTTTAAGACAAGTTTCTTTTGCAGTAGCTACTTGGATACCAAATATAGCTTGTAATAATTTTCCTTCTGGAGCACGCAATGATTCTTCTGTTTCTTGAGGTGTTAATTTTCCTACTAAAACATCGCCTGCTTCTACCCATGATCCTGGTAATACAAGTCCATTTTTATCTAAATGACGCAGTACACTATTTTCCAAATGAGGTATTTCTTTAGTAATTTTTTCAGGGCCTTGACTTGTAGTACGAGATTTAATTTCATATCTTTCAATATGAATTGATGTATAAATATCTTCATATATTAGACGTTCGCTAATAAGTATTGCGTCTTCAAAATTATACCCTTCCCATGGCATATATGCTACTAAAATGTTTTTTCCTAGAGCTAATTCTCCTTTTGGAGTTGCTGCACCATCTGCTAAAATTTGCCCTTTTTTCAAAAAAGTTTGTTGAGTAACTTGTATATTCTGATGCATACAAGTACTATTATTTGAACGCTGATATGTTGTTAAAATTTTATTTGTTCTTTTTTTGTCAGTGTCAATCAAATTTATTTTTTTACCGTCAGTATATAAAATTTTTCCACTTTGTTTTGCAATAGCTATACTTCCAGAATCTAAAGCTGCTTGGCTTTCTAAACCTGTTCCTACAATGCATTTTTCAGGTTTTATAAGTGGAACCGCTTGACGTTGCATATTAGATCCCATTAAAGCACGATTTGCATCATTATGTTCTAAAAACGGAATTAAAGAAGCTCCAACAGAAAAATATTGTAAGGGATAAATACTTCGAAAATGTATTTGTTCCCAAGCAATAGCTAAAAATTCTTGTCTATATCGAGCTGGAGTTATTTGTACTTTTTGTGTATCCTGATCTAAAGCTAAGCAATTTCCGGTAGCTATTCGGTAATATTCGTCTTCTCCAGCAGATAGATAAATAACTTTTTCTTCTTTGGAAACTTTAGATATTTTATAAAAGGGACTTTCTAGAGATCCCCAAATATTTACTTTTGCATGAATCGCTAATGATGCAATAAGTCCAGCATTCATACCTTCAGATGTTTCAATAGGACAAATGCGTCCATAATGACTAAAATGAATATCTCGTACTTGAAAGCTAGCTGTTCGTCGTGTTAATCCTCCAGGACCTAAAGAGCTTAATCTTCGTTTATGAACTATTTCTGTTAATGAATTCGTCTGATCTAGAAATTGCGATAAAGGATGTGAGCCAAAAAATTCTTTGAAAGTAGCTATTAATGGAGTTGGAGTAATTAAAGTCTTAGGACTAGGTAAGCGCTTTCGCTTAGTCGCTCCGCGTATAATTTGTCGTACCGAATTTTCCAAACGTGTTAATGCCAATTTTAATTGATCTTGTGATAAATCTGCTACAGAGCGAATACGACGGTTTTTCAAATGATCTATATCATCAAGTGTACCAATACCAAACTTTATTTTTATCAAATAATCTATAGCAGCTAAAATATCTTGTGGTAATAAAAAATATTCATTTTCAGGTACGTTAAGATTAAGTTTTTTATTCAAATTTAATCGACCAATTTTTCCTAATTCACATCTTTGTTGAAAAAATTTTTTTTGTAATTCTTTACGTATAGATTCAGAAAATATAAGATCGCCGCCTATACAATATAATTGTTTATAAAGTTCTACTATAGCATCTTCAGTAGATTGAGGCTGTTCTTTTTTCTTCTTTCTCTTCAGAGCGTCCAAAAAAAAATTCGGAGAACAAACACTGTCTAAAATCTGTTTTATAGTTAGACCCATGGCTAGTAATAAAACTAAAATTGAAACTTTTCGTTTTTTACTTATACGAGCCCAAATTCTAGTTTTGCTATCAATTTCTAATTTTAGCCTTCCGCCCCAATCAGAAATAATTGTACTTGTATATATATAAATTCCGTTATGATCTAGTTCTGAATTATAATAAATACCTGGACTTCTTAAAATTTGATTGATAATTACTCTTGCAACACCATTAACTACAAAGGTGCCTTGAGAATTCATTAAAGGAATACTTCCAATAAATATAGTTTGTTTTTGTGCTTTTCCTTTTCTCTTTTGAGTTAATTGAGCGGGTATATATAAGTCTGAAGAATATGTACTTGATTGATATACAGCATCTCTTTCTTTTATTACAGGTTCTGCCAATTTGTATTCTTTATCCAATAATCGGAATTCAAATTCTTGATCTGTATCTTTTATTTTCGGAAAATAACTAAGTTCTTCAATTAAACCTTTATAGATAAAACGATGAAATCCTTCAAATTGTATTTTTCCAAATTCAGGGAGTACAAAAATTTCCGTAGTTTTTTTTTCCTCTAAAATAGTGTTAGAGTTTGTTTTATAATATCAAATCTAATTTAAAAATTTTCTATCGAATTGCATAAAAAAATAATTTTATTAAGCTTTTTTTATTTTATTGTTATCCTTCATTACGTCAAATATTTTTTCATCTTGAATAGAAAAAAAAAGAGACTTGATTAAAAAATAATTAAGTTTTATAATAATATAGCTTGTTATTAATAAATTAAAAATTGTAGTAATTAAAAAAAAATTATACAATTTTTACCGAAACTTTTTTGGAAAAAAAAAAGGCGATATGGCCAAGTGGTAAGGCAGAGGACTGCAAATCCTTTACCCCCAGTTCGAATCTGGGTGTCGCCTTAATAATATAAACAAAATATAAAAAAAGATTTGGATTATCTATTATGTCATATTTCAAATAAAAAAGGTATTGCTCTATATTCTAATATAGCCTAGTACTTTCTTTTTATTCAAATTTATCATTAATAGACAACCCTAATATTAAGAATAAATCAAATGATAAAAAAAAGCAAGTGTTATTATAAAGCTATACTAATTGATAAAATAATTAGGATATATTTATAAAATATATATATAAATTTATATCAAAAAAACAATAAAAAATAGAGTTTTATTTATTTAATAAATATTATTTGCATTAATTTAATTCTAGGATTTATAGAAATATATAAGTAGTAATTAATATTATTTTGAGTTTTATAATGCTAATATTTGTATTTTTGTTTACTCTTAATTTTGGGAAAAAATAAAAAGGATTATAAAAATAACCCTGAAAAATTAATTAGTTTAATGTTTTTTGTTTTTAATACTAAAAATAAAAAACATTAAACTAATTAGATTGTATTATTTATATTATATAAGAAAGAAAAAAAGTATAATCAACTTTTTCCCATCCTTTATAAATTTTTTTTTTTAATTTTATTTTTCTATAATTTGTATTTTCTTTCAGAATTTTCTTTTCTAAAATAAAAAAATTATTTTTTTTTTTCGAAAAAGTTGTAAAATTAACTTTATTATTACGTAAATATAAACTTTCTGCTATAAAAAAAATAGCTGTTCCACTTAAAAGTATTTGTGATAATAAAAGAATTGGATCTAAACGCCAACCTTGAAAAATAAGAATTCCTCCACATAATAATCCGATGGATGAAAAAAAAGAATCATAATATTGAGATAGGTTAATGTTTTTATTTTAATTACATGCCCCCCTCTAAAAACCATATATGATATGTTAATTTCTTTATGGCTTAAGCATTAAATTAAAATAAAAAATAAATTTAAATACTCTAAATCCAAGTAAGTGTAAAAAGAATTTTGAAAATAAACTTTTTGGATTGTCTTTTACCTGTTTAAATTTATTTTCGAAAACAGGTTTATTTTAGTCGTACTTGGTTGATAAAAAAAAAAAGCATATTTTAATATCTTTAGGTTCATTTACGATTTCGTGGATTAAATCATTTTATTTCTAGAGAAATAAAAAATTAATTAAATAAAGATGTAATATATTTTCTAAAATGTTTAATATCTTGTTTTTTTATCTAATTAGAATTCGATTTTAATTTTAATATTTAAATATGTTTGCGAAATGTTAAAAAAGTAAGTTAAAATTTAACCATAGAATTTTTTTTATATAAATTAAAATTTTTTTTTTCAAGTTTTATATTCGTTATTATTAACAAATAAATTGAAATTTTATAATTTATTTAAGTACATTTTAAATCACACCTCTAGATACATTAAGTTCCCTTATTCGAAGGGCATATAAAAGTATACCTACTATAATAAGCCCTATTCCTACTATAGTGCTAGGACCTAATTCCATATGAATCATATAATAATAATAAATAAATGAAATTAAAAAAACTAAAAAAATTATATATAATTTTTTTAGTTTTTTTAACTTAAATTTTAATATTGTAAAAAACTAAATATTTAAATAAAAATACAATATTATTTGATAAATCCAAAATTCTTAATAATTGAAAAAGAATTTTTATTAACTACCCTGACTAGCGGTTTGTACATAAAGAATTAGTAGAAAAGCTGTAGGGATTAAAATGAACAATGCAGTAGCAATAAATGCAAGAATGTTTACTTCCATATGTTTATTATATTAGTGTTTAGTTTACAATACTAAAAAATATCATCTGATTTTGATTTATAATTTTTTATATTTATTTTCTATCAGTATAATTATTAGATCAATAATATTAATCAAAATATTTTAAATAAAATAAATAGGATAGTTTAACAAAATCATTGATATCAAATAAATAGTATAACATAAGATTATTTTTTTATTATAAAAAAAAGCTGCCTTGAAGAGGACTCGAACCTCCACGCTTTAAAGCATAAGATTTTGAGTCTTATGTGTCTACCATTTCACCATCAAGGCCTATAAAGAAAGAATTATTTTAATATTTGATATACTTTATTATATAATAATAAAAATAAAAAATCTAATTTTAATTTATTTTTTCAGTTATGCTATAAATATAGCATAACTAAAAAAACAAATTAAAATTTTACTAGTAGCATAAAATTATTTGATAATTAAAAAAAATATATATATATATATATTAAATATTTGTAAAACTACTTAAATTCAAATTATTTTGAAGTATATTAATAATAGGATTCATAAATATTCCTAAAAACATACAAGCAATTACACAAATAATTATACTAATTTCAATTGGATTTTTGTAGAAACTAGAAAAAGAAAACCCTGTATACATTTGTATATAAGAAGCAACTTCTTTAGTTTCTGCAGTAATTAATAATTTAATTATTTTTAAATAATAATAGATAGAAATAATACTTGTAAAAGGTCCTATAAAAACTAAAAAATATAAACCATTTTTCCATGCACACCAAAATAAATAAAGTTTTCCAAAAAAACCAGATAATGGGGGGATACCTCCCAAAGATAATAAACATAAAGAAAGAGAAAATGCTAATAAAGGATCTTTTAAAATTAATCCACTATAATCTCGAATATTATCTGTTCCTGTACGTAATCCAAACAATAAAATACAAGCAAAAGTTCCTAAATTCATAAATATATAAAATAGTAAATAAACTATCATACTTGTATATCCATTAAAATCCCCAACAATTATTCCAATCATTAAATATCCAATTTGACTTATTGAAGAATATGCAAGCATACGCTTCATACTTGTTTGAGTAATAGCCACTAAATTTCCTAATATCATACTACAAATAGCTAATATTTCGAGAATAAAATGCCATTGATTAAAAAGAGAAGGAAAGACAATATTAGAGATACGAGCTAGTAAAGCTAAACCTGCTATTTTTGAAGCAACCGAAAGAAAAGCAACGACTGGGGTAGGGGAGTTAGAATCGAAACGAAGATTACTCATTCTTTTCTCTCATTCAAAACTGTGCATGAAATTTTTATTTCACACAGCTCCTAAGTAATAATCTAAATTGATATTACTTTTCTCGTGTATGTATATAAAAAACTTAAAATTAAATATTAAATTTTTATTAAAATTGAACTTTACGAGGAATCCTGTTTTAGTTATTTCTTTTAACCCTAAATTTGAAATTCTTTTTTTTATTGAATAAAAATTCTTTTAATGAAGTTTAAGAAAAAAATTATCTAAATTTTTTCGTTTTAATAGACATGAATTTTTTATTTTAGGGTCCTTTTTTTCAATGGATACGTGTATTACACTCATAATCCTTGAAGGAAAAAAGATTATTGAATAATATTTATTTTTTAATATTTAAAATTTTTAATTTTAGTTTGTTTCATTTATACCATTTTTTTTGTCTAATCACCCTTAATAATCAACTTATCTTTTTTTTATTAGTTTAACTTTGCTTTATTTCAGATTTGATTTCAATTTATTAAAATTTTTTTTTATTTAATAAAAGTTATGTTTTATTTTGAGTGAAAATAATAATTGTTTTTATTTTGCATGTCTAGAAAAGATTTATAAATATTGTAAAAACAATAAAAACTTCTGTTTTTTTATTTATAGAAAACGAATCACACTCCTTCATATACATCGGGAGTCCATTGATGAAAAGGTACTAAAGAAAGTTTGAATCCAATTCCCGCGGTAATAAATACAAGTCCAACTAAAATTCCTGAAGAATTGTACATTCCTGTATTTATAAGTCCATTTGCTATTTTTTGAAGTTGAAATTCTCCCCCTGATGAGCCATATAACCAAGAAAAACCATAAACTAAAATAGATGAACTCGTTCCACCTATAAGTAAATATTTCATAACAGCTTCGTTAGATCGAACATCTTTTTTAGTATAACCAGATAATAAATATGAACATAAACTTAAACATTCTATAGACACAAAAATAGTAATTAAATCATTAGCACCACATAAAAACATTCCTCCGATGGTTGCTGTCAATATAAAGATAAGAAATTCCGTTATTGATAATTTTGTACATTTAATAAAATCAATAGATAAAGAAATACATAATATTGAACATAAAGCTAGAAAAATTCGAAATATTCTGTTAAAGTTATCATCTTGAAAATTACCTAAAAAACTAATAGTTGGTTCTTTTTGTAATTGAAAGAATAAAATAATAATACTTAATGATAAACCTAATAAAGAAATATAAAATAATAAAGATTTATTTTTTATTTCTAAGATTAAATCTAATAATAAAATAACTATTAAAAAAAAAATAAGAATGCATTCAGGCAAAATAGTACTTGCGTAAAAAAAAGAAAGATCAAATTCTA